TTCCTAGCGGAGCGGACGTACAGCTTTGCTACATCAACTCTATTTTGGGGTGATTTTTCAAGTTGAAGGAGTTTATCAGTAGCTTCCGAAGGATCGAGCCCATCAATTTTCCATCAACAGGTGAAAACAAGGAGGAAGAGGTACACACAAATGAACTGGATTACTAGCTAAATGCTAAATCTGTACGAACTGCCGATTTCGTCGGAATCTACCCATAATAAAAAGAAAATTCGTGGAAAATTTGCGTGGAAATGAAAATAGGAAGATGTAGATGAGTAGATATGAAATAAAGAAGGGATCTACTAAATCCCGCGACTTGTCTCTGTTTTACTCGTACGCTATTGGTCAAACAATCCCTGAAAATTTAGGTACGGCAAGAGCAATTTGTTGATGCAACTACCAATGCAGGGAATTTCTTGTGTTCCCGCGCGCTCGCAGGACACTGCGAGAAACAATTGCGATGTCGTTAAATCACTAGCAATGACTAAATTGTTTTTCGAACGAATCACACTCCTTCGTATACATCAGGAGTCCATTGATGGAACGGGACGAGAGAGGGTTTGAACGCCGTCCCAGCTGTGATAGACGCAATAGAGGTACAAATTACAGTGAGATACTGACTTAACGGGAGTCCATCGGCTGTTTTATCAAGCTGTAGCTGTCCGCCGGAAATTCCATACAACAAAGAAAAACCATATAGCAGAAAAGACGAACTTGCTCCGCCCATCAGTAAAAATTTCGTAGTTGCTTCATTCGATCTTATATCCTTTTTGGTATGTCCAGACGAGAAGCAAGAAGATAGACTTGAGAATTCCAACGCCACATAGAGGGTGACCAAATCATTTGCCCAACATAGAACCATTCCACCCGAACCTGCAGTTAATGCAAGGAACGAAAATTCTGCCGAAGCCGTTTTTGAACATCGTATGTAATCAACTGGCAACAGAACAGATAATAGCGAACAAATCAACAGAGAAAATCTAAATATATAGCTAAAATTGCTGATCCGATAATTTTCGAAAGCGATGGGAACGGAGTGGATCCCCCATTGGCATAGTGAAACAACCACGCTAATTAACATAGATATTAGTGAAATTCTGTGAAGCGAAATTGTATTTCTCCCCCTATTTGATAAATCGACCACAATAACTGTAATTAAACCGATAATCAAAATACGTTCCGGCAAAATTGGCAGATTACCCAGTAGAAAAAAGAAATCCGAGAAGAAGGAATTAGTGTAATTCGTAATAGGAATCGGGATAATATTTGGGAGTGGGTAACTTTCTGCCACACCGATTTCGAAACGAAATTAGCAAGTGAAGTACTTTCGTATCTATATGACTGTATAAATCGAAATGGCGGGGTATTCCTATTTTTTCCTCATCAAATCAATTTGATAGCGATTTTTATTAAATTGAATTGAAAGGAGGAAAAAGCAAACTTCAAACAGATTTATTAGACTTGTATTTTCGATGCAATAAATGTTGACGAAACAGATTGAATTAGGCTTAAATGCCAAATTCTTTGATCCGTTTTGGAGGAGTTGAGCTTGTTAGACGTAGGGACCATCTTTGGTAGTTCTAGGTCAAACCTGCGTCGCGAGAGACGTATTGTGCTTCTATGTTTACCCGCCGACGTACTATCGCATGATAGTCGTGATATATATCTCGATCTACGCAATCCATCTCGATTTATTGAAGCGCTGTGGTACAAGGAAAAAGTATTCCAAATTTTTACAAACCTGTTCAAAATCTCATCATCTGTTAATACAGTCCGGGCTAATTTACTAACTGGATGTCCAGTACTATCGCAGAACTTCTCTTTTTCCAAGAGTTTAACTAGTAGCGAAATTGGAATCCTGGGATGAATTATCTCTCCACCCAAAAGACTGCCGTAAGAATCCATTGTGGTTTCGACCTGGACGTTTTCCGAGACTGGCTGAATAGCTAAGATGTAACCCAAGAATAAGACGCAGCTGGCGGATAACAAATTGATACGTATTTGGGTAAATTCAATTGAATAATGAAAATGAGATCTGAGAAATATCGAGAGGTAATAAATCCATTTTTTTGCGAAATATTGAGTTCCACGAAAAGCTATGAGATATTTGTTTCTACATCTCCCAAGGTGGATGCACAAACTTCGAGTGAGACAGCGGTCGATGCTTATCGCGTCTGATCGAGAATTATATTCAGAAACACGTATCTTCTTTCTGGTCATGTTATTCCGATCGGGAGATACGAAATATCTCGGGTTTGACTCATGCATTCGTGTCCATAAAACTAGCAATATCGAATCGATTTCGTAAGTGTAAAAATTTCGGAGTAGCATGTCAATACTTCTCCGTTCTCTTTGTTTCCAAGACCGAATCTGAATAGATTTTCCACACAAAGTTTTGTACGTGTGAAAAACTACCCTTAATAGATGTGGAAATGTCACATCCCCAATTCGTCGGCGAAACAAGCGAACCGGAGTTTCTAGATGAAGATTCTGTGACATCTCTATCTCTAAAACGTGGCTAGATTTTGGTAATCTATCTTCCAAAAATAAAAATATTGAATGAATAGACTGTGAAATTTTCGAGTTGTTATTTGTTTCAGCAGCTAACCGACACGAAAGAGGTATCCCCAAAACTAGACATATTGTTTGTAGAAGTACATGGAGATATAAATCTATATCAAGTCGACTGCTTCATTTTCAAACAAATTCTGAATAAAAAATCTCTGAATAATCTTGGTAACGCACACTATCAATTGAACGCTTTGTTGCTGCTGCACTACACGCCCCGAATACCAAACCGATGTCTCGTCTATCTAAACAACGCCTACAAGCGACTGAATAAAAATTATCTCTGAATGGGAGGAGAAGTAGATATGGGAAACAATCTCGATTAGCGCTAAGCCCTTCGCTTTTCTGTAATACATCAAATTTAGGAAGGGATCCAGAAGTTGTCTTCGTCACAGTAACTCCCAAGCATTACTTTTCATAATGAATTTTATTCAAAAGATTCAATGTATTAATAATTATATTTTCATTGTATGAATAAAATGAGAAGAAAAAGCTGCGAATGTTTAACCACCGTGGTCGAAAGAGCTGAATCACCTGTTTCATCAGACAACGTGAAACCCGAATTAGTAAATACTTGCTAATGTAGTAAATACTTACTAATTTGGGTTTTGTCGAGAAAGCATCGACCCAAGTAAAACATTTCCCGACTTGATCCTCGATAAAGTACCGAGCTGCAATCATCTTTTGGGAAGGATCGTGGGGAGTTAGATCAAATTTGTGGCGTGAAATCGGCGGTCAACCCCTAACCCAACACTGGGTTGGATATAAAAGTTTGTCCCGGTAGTAATCATGTCATTGGCTTGAACTACCTGCGTCTTCCCTTCCTCTTCCAATTTTTCATCACATCCGTGAAGATATGTCCGATATCACTTCTTTCGAAGGAGGTTTTGATGGAAAACCAGTAGTCTCTCCGAAATATTCTACTTCTTAAGGGAATGCCAAATACGGCATAGATGTAGAGTATAAGTAGAAGAGAGGGGTAATACAAAAGCACCTGAAAGGAGCTGTAAGCTGGGCCCATTAGATTCTCCTAAAATTTGATTTTTGATTAGAGGTTGATTCCGACTTGTTCAGGCACCTTCGCCCGTTTCGAAATATCACGAACAGTTTCTGTGGATTGCGCTCCCTCTTTGAGGAGAGCAATAATAGCAGAAAGATCCAATTGGGTTTGCTCTTTGCGGGGGTTGTAAAAACCAACCTCCCTAATAGCTTCCCCTTCCCGCCGAGATTGGGTGTCGATTGCAATTATTCGGTAAGTAACCTATCGGGATAGGTGGGTGCACGCGGGGTGAAACCCCCCCCCCGCAAAGCCGTATGTGAAACGTTGAATTCGTACAGCTTAGAGCACAACTTCGATTGAATAGGTAACTGTTCTATCCAATTGTAGAAAAATACTTCTAACTCATATGTGTCATTCTCCCATTTATTGAGTTATCTCCTCACGAATTATCCCTTTGTAGAAAATATTACTACAAGGTGAATAGGGAGACGGGGAGGTGAATGGGGGGACAAGCTTACCCCCCCCCCCCCCGCCTCTTCCCCCTTCATTTACCTACTAATAAGTTCAACTGGATATCGAAAATCCCCTCGTTCGCAGATCGATTTTGACAATCCTTAGGTTTAGGCCTAACCCCGAGGGTTTTCCAAGTTGAGAGTCGGTAGCGGCAGAACCCATCCTCATCGACCCCTAAAAAAAAAAGTTGTCGAGTAAGTTTTTTTCTACATCTGATTGTAGACAAAATGAGACTCAATCGAAGTAAGGCAGTTGGGTCGTCTGAGCCCGGTAATACTAAGCCAACCCCACTGAAATTCAGTTTTCAGTCCCCGGTAAGACAAGGTAACGGACTGATGAGGCTTCGCCGCGCTATTTCGTGGAAATAACCATAGATAGAACTTCTCTCTGAAAATAGAAATAGATTCAAATAGATAGATATTCTTCAAGTTTCATTGGGTAATGGGTTTTAACGAATGTCGAAGCAGGAACGTCCTACCCTCTGAGTAGAACCGGCGGATACTAGACTCCGCGAATACGATCTCGATGTTCGAGTCACACGTCGCTTCTTACCATGTCGCTTCAAGCGGGGTTTTACCGTAATATCTAAAAACCGAGAATTATTTTTTTGCTAAATACTTACTGCTCCAAAACCTTCGATTGATATTTCCGGTACGAACTTTCCGACGCATTCCCAAAATTAAGTTAAATAGACTAGAACTTATGCCGAATGATTACCTGTACAGCTTATCGAATTAAGAGCTTGATTTTTCTTTAGCCGCATACGTCACGTCAATTGTAATTTCCGGAATATTGTTTTGCTTCGCGAAGACTTCGGTGTTTTTCTTGGTTCTCCCCCTTACGAAACCAGGAATTCTACTTGGTTCCGACTCAGCTTCGGGAGTCCAATTAATATCTCTTCTATCTGTTGATAGGGACTTGGTGCTTACCTCTTTGGTATCATGCCCCCCGAAAACATCCAGCGAATGATCTTCCATACCCAGATTAAACGAATTATAGATTAGATCGGCTATTTGATTGGTTCCTTCGTAACCTAAAAATGGTCGATATCCCAGAGGAAAATTCTGAATATGAACTGGTGAAGAAGTGACCCCGCACGGAGTGTCAATACGTTTGCCAATATGACGCTCCATTTGAGTTCCAAATATGGCGGAGGGTTCAATACGAGCTATCGTATCTCCAACCTCGGTATGGTCTTCCGTAACTATTACTTCATCACATAAACCCCGAACTTGCTCATTAAACCGTTCTGCATCATGCTTGCAATACGTGCCTGAGCAACTGACACGAATTCCCATTTCTTTAACGAGTATTTTAGTAATTGAGGCTGCATGAGTTGCGTCACCAAAAATTGCTGCTTCTTTTCCAGCCAGATTTTGACAATCAATAGACCTTGAAAACCAAGCTGCTTGAGAAACAAATTTAGTTTGATTGTCAATATATAACTTGTAGTTAAGTCTTTTTTCTGACAGTGCGGAAGCCCACACATTCACAAGCTTTCCGATCTGTGTAATGAAGTCGGCTGTGTTTGAAATTCCCATGGGAGTTATAGATATGTAAGGCATTCCATACTCTTTTTCCGAAAAAGTTGCTGTCATCAAACCTACTTCGCGGTAAGGAACTGTATTAAACCAAGCTCTTGGCAAATCCTTCAAATATCTGAGAGACCCTCCCTCTGGGATTACTTGATTGACTGCAATTCCCGATTCTCCAGGTAGACGTTTCAATTCGCGACAGTCATGTTGATTATGGAAGCCTAAGGTAAAAATTCCTATAATATTTGCTGAAGGTCTGTTTGTCACGGATCGATCCGAGGTACTTTGTCTACGAGCCCTATCCAAATGAAATCGAGTTATTTGTTCCAAGGTTCTATCCGCCGCTTGAAGCTCGTTTACTCGGTGGTAATTAACATCCGCGGGAATTACATCGGACTCGGAAGACAAAGAAGCTCGATCCACAAAATTTTGTAGATCCTCCTGTAAAATACTGGAGGTACACGTAGGTGTTGAAACGATTAAGTCGGGGTGTTATTCCTCATCTTTTCGACTTATGTTATTTATAACCTTTTCTTGAGACCCACGTGCCAGTACGTGGCGGTCCACTACACTAGCAGTTACTGGGGTAAAATCCCTCTCCCTCTCCGACGTGGAACGCATCACGTTGAAATAGTCATCTCCCAAAGGGGCATGCATTGTAGCATGTACGTTCCTGAAGGAACTGGCTACCCGTGAAGTACCTATGTGGGCGGGTCCAGCATACATCCAATAAGCTAATTTCATAATTTGATTTTGGTATCATTTTGTTACTTCGCATCACAAAGGGATCTATTGCTATATGCGGCTTATCATCATAATATAAACTGGAAGATCCACCGGGAAGAACTATTATATCGAGTATGTCGAGGGAGGGGGTAGATATAGAATCGAAGCTAGAAATAAGTGAGATTTATGACTTCTCTAATTTCTAGTATATGAGGATGCGGGAGATTTTTTTTTTTTAGGAAAAAAAATCTGGGACGGAAGGATTCGAACCTCCGAGTGACGGGACCAAAACCCGCTGCCTTACCGCTTGGCCACGCCCCACAAACGATCGGTATGATGACTATCCCACACTTCGAGTTTCCTGTCAACCGGTTTTTTTAGTTATTCGCTCGGTTAGGAGAGAGCGGCAACGAAAAGAGATTGGAGTAGTTTGGAACTACTAGTACTTCGGAGAACTAACTGAGAAGGAATACTCAAGTAGAAACCCAGTCAGATATCATTTTGGTCCGGTAAGATTTCGATTCGGTGAATCCAAATTATTTGAATGGGGGAACATATAATAAAATATGCCTGACGGGTCAACCAATTGCAAGGTGATACGTAACCATGTCGGGGGGAAATTACTTGCTACATCACCGGAGAATAAAGATGATAGCTTCGTATGACATCTATCTGGAAAATTCTATTCACCTCAGCGATGCCTCTTTTGCCAAATTACCCGAAGCTTATGCAATCTTCGATCCAATTGTGGATGTGATGCCGGTAATACCGGTGCTCTTCCTCCTCCTGGCCTTCGTTTGGCAAGCCGCAGTTAGTTTTCGATAATTAAGTACTAGGGGGTTGCTCAATTCTAGAATGCCCCGCTCCTTACGGGGCGACGTAAAAAAGAGAAGCTGCCAAACAGTTGAGGTTGGAAAGGGAAAAATGGTGGGGGGGGATCGCTGCAACTCAAGGAAAGAACTAATTTTGGTAAATCGCAAACCTCTTACGTGGCATCCGCGGTTAGATATATCGGTACCGACGCATTCACTTCTACATCGAAAAATGGGATTGGATGCCCGCGGCTTACTCGAGATTGACAAAAATAAATTTTTTAGTGAATTGAATATTTATGCAACTTCTCTTTCCACCTATTGAAGTAATTAAGAAGAAAACGGAATACTGAATGGGATAAATATAATCCATTTGGTAAAATAACGTTTCGTAAAAGCCGGGTTCTTTCTCCAAATTAAATTGGGGGAAGAAGTCATATCCGTATGTCCAAACAAATATAAATGATAGAGATAAATAGATGTTCGAAACAAGACAAAGTTGTTCCGTCTTATTTTATCCCTAGTTCTAAAAAACATGGAGATGTTATCACGCTTACCCTCAAACTATTTGTCTATGCAGTAGTGATCTTTTTCGTCTCTCTCTTTGTTTTCGGATTTTTGTCAAACGATCCCGGACGAAACCCTGGCCGTAGGGATTAGATAGAAATCAATGTCTCAGTTACCTTGTTGAGATAAGTTTCCCAATCCACCAGTTTAACTAATTTACTAACAAGGGAGAGAGAGGGATTCGAACCCTCGGTACATATGACTTGTACAACGGATTAGCAATCCGACGCTTTAGACCCCTCGGCCATCTCTCCGAGCAACTAGGGATGTTTTTTCCCCAAATTCTAACACGAAGTTAGAATGTAAGTCTATACCTACAATCTACATCTACGGTACAGTTCACGGAAGGGGTGGCCTTGCCCGCGTGCGTATTACCTAATTTGATGGAGTCAAATTCCAGATCAATCCTGGGTAGAAATTCCCCTCTTCCGTCTCTTGCCGGCCCCCCCCCTCCTTCTACGACGTAACATAAGATAAATAGATTCGTAACCAAATTTATTGGGTACGGAGCGAAAATTTTGCCCAAAATGGATTCGATACTTCTTGGCCTAGACGAAACTGGCGAATTCGCCTCTGCTAACTAAACCAAATTGATTGCCGATACGGTGCAATGGCGAATTTCGCAGTTAAGATGCTTGTTATGGAAGCGGAGCGAATTAATTTCACTTTATGAATTTGATGCCACCGGTTTCTACCACCTCCCCATTTTTTCGCGTAAGTGAGAAAAAAGATTAAATAAATATATTTGTCTAATTTTTTATAAAATTTCTTGATATCAAGATAGATTTCTGAAAAACGATAGGAGGAGGGATAATGAATCTAGAAATAATTGCGCAACTTGCTATTTTGGCATTGGTAGTTGCATCAGGACCTTTAGTAATTGCACTATTGGCAGCTCGAAGGGGTAATCTGTGACGTGGGCAGCGCACCCATTAAATGAATACCTATTTTCTATATAGATATATACATATATACGGAAACGAGGAATGGGTGGGGTAGGGGGGGGAGCTCCTCCTACAACCAGATGTAAGTACGTTTGGAACGCCTCACCAATGTACATGTAGCTCGTATAATAGAATTGCACCGTCGCGGGTATAGTTTAGTGGTAAAAGTGTGATTCGTTTCATATTGATTTCAATAGTTAAGGGATCTTTCAAACTGAATCTCAACTAAATCAAAAAGCTTTATTTTTACAGAAGTACATCTATTTCTCCTTACCAGTTATTGATAGTGGTATGGGAGAAGAATGCGCCATTTCTGTTACTCTTGTACTTCGGAAGTCGTACCGGTTAGTGACGAAGCAGAATTATTTTGGTATGCAAAAAACTTGGGATGATTTCGCAATATAGAGAGAATGAAAAAAGAAGATAAGAATCTATGGGTAGACATCTAAAATATTTGTTTCATCGTCACTGAACCTTGGAAAAAAATTCAAGCTTGAAAGTTATAAATAGATTGATCTTGGTTTATCAGGATTATCATGCATTTTTTTGATTAAGCGATAACAATTGCTTCCGAGACTCGGTGAAAAATATTTACCTAAGGATTTTTGGGAGTGGAAATAAAGAACGAAGTAAATAAAAGAAAAAAAGTAATTGATAAAACTAATTTTTTTTTTCAAGGGATTATCTAGGAAGTATATCCATGCTGTACGACCAAAACGTAAGCAAGACTGACATAGATTTTATGGATACCACCTATTCCAAGTGGGGCGGTTCCCTACTATCCGAACGGTGGCGTAAAAGGAGGGGAAAAAAAAGCCCCCAGATATTCCAATATGGAGAAAGCCTCGATCCTCGCAGAAGTAATTTTGATATGTGCTCCCTTGAGGCGAAAGAGACAACCCACTCGTCTTCTGGTTGTTTTGTCTAACTAGGTTGGTGTATGTAGACGACTTCTATCCCAGTTTCGTACTACTTATGCTTCCTCCCCATAAAGGAGCCGAATGGGCGGAAACTACCACGTTCGGTTCTGGATTAGCGACGTCATAACCATTTGTTGTCGTCGACTATAACCTTTAGCCTTCCAAGCTACTGATGCGGGTTCGATTCCCGCTACCCGCTGGTGACGCTGAGAATCCCGGAGCCCTAGTCGAATTAACCCCCCCACCCATGGGTTGCGTCGTGAACAAACTGAAGCTATCGTTTGTTCACGATTTGGGAGCTAATCCGTCGGCATATTCGTCACCAACCGAGAAGAAGAAGGAACAGACGTCCATCGTCTAATGGATAGGACAGAGGTCTTCTAAACCTTAGGTATAGGTTCAAATCCTATTGGGCGTAATTCCGTGTCTGAGTTGATTATGTCGGCGTAGATGAAGTGGAAGTGGTCGGATAATGCTTGGGGGTCATTCCCCTCCCCAGGTGCAATCTGCAACCTTATCACTTATTTCTCTTGCAATAGAAAAATTTCTGTTGACTCCTTAATTGCCTCCTTCGAAAGTGTTTCCGCTTGTTCTGTAGACACTTTTGTAGAACGAGTAATTTCACCAAATTGAGGTTTATTGGTTATTACGTATTCGCGTAGCTGAACCAAGAATCGCTTGACTTGTTCAACTTCTGGTACATCCAAATATCCGTTGACTCCGGTGTAAGTGGTGGCCACCTGTTCCTCTACCGATAATGGGGCTGACTGAGACTGTTTAAGCAGCTCACGCAATCGCTGGCCCCTAGCTAGCTGATTCTGAGTGGTCTTATCAAGGTCGGAAGCGAATTGTGCGGAAGCCTCCAGTTCTGCGAATTGTGCTAATTCCGATTTCAATTTGCCAGCCACCTGTTTCATAGCTTTTATTTGAGCTGCGGAGCCCACTCTGGATACAGAAATCCCCACATTTATCGCTGGTCGAATCCCAGCGTTAAATAGATCTGCTGATAGGAAGATTTAGCCATCGGTGATAGAAATAACATTGGTGGGGATGTAAGCTGAGACATCCCCCGCTTGCGTCTCGACGATAGGTGAAGCCGTCATGCTACCTTCCCCTAACTGGAGACTTAACTTAGCTGCTCTCTCTAAGAGACGAGAGTGTGGATGAAAAACATCTCCCGGATATGCTTCTCGCCCAGGTGGTCTCCTTAATGGCAAAGACATTTGTCGGTAAGCTTGGGCTTGTTTGGAAAGATCGTCGTAAATAATCGGGGTATGCTGCTTGCGATACATGAAGTATTCGGCTAAAGCCGCTCCCGTATAAGGAGCAAGATATTGCAGAGTGGCTGGAGAATTCGCGGTCTCCGACACCACGATCGTATATTCCATGGCGCCGCGATCTTGAAAGGTATCCACTACCTGAGCCACAGAAGAAGCTTTTTGACCAATGGCTACGTAGACACATATAACATTTTGACCTTTCTGATTCAAAATTGTATCTGTAGCTACTGCTGTTTTACCAGTCTGTCTATCGCCAATAGTTAACTCTCGTTGACCGCGACCTATAGGAATCGTGGAGTCAATAGCAGTAAGACCTGTTTGTAAAGGTTCGTATGCGGAACGTCTCGAAATAATCCCTGGAGCGGGGGATTCGATCGATCTAAACTCAGAAGCTGGGATTTGACCTTTCCCATCGATAGGTTGGGCCAAGGCATTTACAACACGACCCAAAAACGAGTCACTGACTGGTATTTGGGCAATCTTTCCTGTCGCTCTTACGGAACTTCCCTCTTGTATGGTCAAACCATCGCCCGTCGGTACAGCCCCAACATTATCAGATTCCGGATTCGGAGCGATCCCTACTGTACCATCTTCAGATTCCACCGATTCGCCAGCCATTACTTTGTTGAGTCCATGAATACGGGCAATCCCATCTCCGACTTAAGGTACGGTACCAATGTTAACAACTTCTACTTCCGGGACATACCCTTCAATTTGCTTGCGAATAATGCTGCTAATTTCGTCGGGTCGAATGTTTATAACCATGTTTGCCAAAAAAATATTACTGGAAGGGGGAGAAGTAAAAATAAAACCCGTTTTACAATGAGATGGTAGTGAAATTGGAACTAATTGGATTTGTTTTTCATGGATCTGAACAAGCCGATGTGATAATCAATCATTCGCAGATGCAGTTGATTATCCAGGCGACTATTTAGACTTTCTAGAGCCCTCTCGGACGCTAGTCGAGAAACTTGCTGTCGAACCTGCTCGATAGCGCGTTGCTTCTCGAAACGAATCGCATAATTCTTACTATCTTCCAATCCTTTTAAATCTTCGTCGGCTGCATCAACGAGATCCCGCTGCTCCCTGTCCATCTGCGTAAGTCCATTGATTCGAATCTCATCCGCTTTAACTTTTGCTTGCTGCAGGCGAATACGAGCCTTCTGAAGTTTTTTAGTAGCTTCTTTGTGACGCTCTTCCGCATCCCGAATTGTATTCAAAATTGTTCTTTCACGATTATCCAAGAAATTGATCAATGAAAGTGGATTACAGATCTCTGATTCTCGGAGACCCATAATCTCTTCCCAAACCGAACGTGGATTTTTCGATCCATTCGGCTTTCCTGCCCGTTTCGTTTCTACCAGTAAATCGGTAGAATCCAACAGATAATGCTTTCACACGCGGGCTCGCCTCCTTCTCCTCCATCAACTAATAAGATTCATCTCGAATAGGCTTGAATTGAGTAATCAATATTTGAAAAGGAAAAAAAAAATTGGGGGCTCTCCCAGATAATTGGTAATTATTTGAGAGCCGCTTTTTCCGAGTAGTATTCATCTTGTATGGGTTGTCTATTCAGCAAATTGAAGAAGATTGAGCTAAATCAACTTCGATATCTATCTATCTATATATCTACCTATATAGGTATTTATCTCGAAAAATGGTACAAATCGAAGTATTCTTGATATGAGCGTCATATACCGAATGATGCGTTTCCAGTCGCGATTTGGCTTACGCGGTAGGGGAAAGAAAACCCTAATTTTGCTAAGACTTTAAGCAATTTGGCTTTAACCATATTGACGACAGTCCCGAGAATCGGTCAATGGAAGTGAAAGTTTCATCGATTACACGGAATGCTCCGGTTCTTGCATAACATTTATTTACAGGGAATTCGTCGGGGTTTTGCATTTTCGGGTGCAACTGGAGAAAACAGTTATCCCACTCGGATATACGACTCGCACACACCCCCTTTCCATAGTAAAACAATATACCTAGCACTAAAATTAAGTTAATTAAGTTTATCTCCAAGATATTGGTATTTAAGCCAATACTTGCGGCAAGAGTCCAATCACTTGAGGGAGCAACGATCTCACTTACACTTCTCGTAATCCTTTCCCTCCTGGAAGGTTTTGCAAGATTTAAACAACTTCTGGTCCGGCCTGGGGGGGGGTGACAAATTCCGAATTCCGAAAAATCAAAATAAAATCGGGATGGGGACAAGATTTTCCGAGTCATTAATTTTGGCGACTTATATTGGTTTACCCGATTCGTCAAAACTTTCTAGTTTGGTGGAGAGAGGGGGAGTTACAACTAAACGCGGCAGGTACTCGGTTGGGTAGGCGGAGCAGCAACTTCCTACCAAGCCCCTCCCTCCCGGCTCACCACTGATTCGAAAACAGTTTAGGGAAGGGAAGGGGGGGGGTGCACCAGGCTACTTCCTGTTACAAACAGGTTAAACAAATGGATTGGCAAATAACGGAGCTGGAGCTGCAACTGATCCGTAAATTGTCAAAGCTTCCGTGAAAGCTAAACTCGACGATGAAGTACCTCGTATCTTGCCTTCTGCTTCTGGCTGTCTCGCGATACCCTCGACTGCCTGACCCGCAGCAGTCCCCTGGCCGACACCCGGGCCAATTGAGGCGAGGCCTACAGCTAACCCGGCGGCAATAGCAGAAGCAGCAGAAATCAATGGGTTCGTATTAGTCTCCTCTTAATTTATTTACGTCAATCAATATTGTTTTGCTGGGTACTAACTAGACTCGGCACAACGAAGACTTTCTAGTGAACGCTAATCGGGAAATCAATTCTACATGAATCTGATCAAAACTAGTAATATGGTGTAACATAATACCCGTATACTTAATGTTGAATCCGGAGAAATAATGAAGTATGAAAAGGACGCATCTACTTTCTACGTCGATCGGTGCTACCTCCCGCCTAATTTAATAAAATTGGATCGAAGAAATTTGAGTATTTGGCAATACTAATTATTATCTACCGAAACATGTCTATCCCAATTTTAGTGCAAGTAATATCTAATCGCTTCATTTGACATACTGTGACATGGATCCAACTGAGATCTAAACCGGTTCAAATGGGAAACGCAAAAACGACATAAATCGCTTTTCAAATACCTTGTGTATTCCTTTTCAATAATCTGAGCTTGGCGGTGAAAATCAATACTTATTCCCTATTCAAAACTTTAAATGGCTCAAATTCAATTTGGAGGCCATGCGGGAGTTCTAGTTATTAACCCCTCCTCCCGCTCGTCTTTCTCATCGCTATCCGGGGGGGAGGAGGAGACAACACGGATCTCGTACTGTTGTAGCATGATACCACGGAAACGGTTTTTTTCCACTACAGCGACCCAATGAATGGTTCTCGAAAAAAGTATTTCGTGGTTACTATATTCTTTTGGAATGACTCAATCCAACCAAATTAATGGTGACCCTCCGTGGATTCCCCAATATGAGCTGCAGCCGGAGTGGCAAAAATCAAAGCCTGTATGGCACTTGTAAATAATCCTAAAGGCGTCATGGGTACAGGAACAATTGAAGGTACTAGGGAGACGGGAACAGCTACTACCAACTCGTCAGCCGAAATATTTCCAAACAGTCGAAAACTAAGTGATGGGGGTTTGGTAGAATCTTCCGAAATATTAATAGGTGGTAGTACCGGAGTTGGCTGGATATACTTACCAAAATAACCAAAACCTTTCTTGCGTAAACCTGCATAGGAATGTGCTACTGATGTAAGCGAGGCTAACGCAACAGTAGTGTTGATGTCGTTGGTAGGTGCAGCCAACTCCCCATGAGGTAACTGAACGATTCGCCAAGGAAACGGAGCACCAGACCGGTTGGAAACAAAAATGGATGGAAACATCGTTCCAATAAATGGAACCCGGGGACGGTATTCCTCTTCCCCCATCTGGGTCCTAGTTAAATCCCTAATAGATTCAAGAACATATTCGATGAAATTCTGGCTGCCAGTCGGTATGACTTGCAGCTTCCTGGTGGCTACAATAGGTAGAGCCAGCAACAAGGCGATAACGACCCAGGGAGTTACGAGAACCTGCGCATGAACTTGGAAATCTCCTATTTGCCAATAGGAGTGTTAGCCTACTTCTACAGTCGATACTTGATACAGATAATCAATCTCATAAATTCGGAGTTGCTCGATGTGCGTAATACCCCCCTCTCAACAGATAAATTTATCTAAAATATTTAAGGTGATCGCTACAAATTCTTTATTCCAAAATAGCAGAAGCAAGTTACTTCCTGGTGGAATTAGGCGATATCCCCAATTGTGGAATTATGGTATAAATCCCTTTTCGTTACGAGTCGTCGAGGCAATTCTCAGCCCCGCCACCCGTTAACGTTAATTTACCTCGGAGAACTTTGAGTTCGAACGACCTTCACAAATGGCTAATGTCGGTTTGTCCAATATCCATCGGATTGAAGGTCGCGCGTCGTCATTGCCGGGGATTGGGATATCTACAAGATCCGGATCGCAATCTGTATCGACAACGCAAATTGTGGGAATACCTAGAGTAATACATTCCTTAGGGGCGATAGATTATTCGTGTTGATCAGTAATTGTCGCAATATCGGGTAAATCTGACATATATCGAATTCCGCCTAGACACTTTTTTAGTTTAAACAGTTACCCCCTCAAAATCGCCGCCTCTTGCTTCGGAAGTCAGTCGAACCCTCCTGTATCTTCTCCGTTTTGTAAGTATTGAAACCTACGAAGACGCATTTCTGTGGTGAACCAATTTGTTGACGTACCGCCTAACCATTTTTCATTTACATAATGACATTGAGATCTCGTTGCGGCTGATGCTATCAAATCAGCTACTTGATGTTTCGTACCAACCGTTGGGAATTCCTTTCCCTCCGCTGCTGCATCAAATACCGAATCACAGGCTTCAGATGAAAGACGAGCAGTCTGAGTTAGATCGAGGATATGAACACCCTTCCGTTCTGTAGATATATAAGGTGACATCCTGGGATTCCATTTCTGGGTTTGGTGACCGAAGTGGATCCCCGCCGCCATCATTCCTTCCAACTCAATATTCCGATTTTTATGTTGCATCTTCCCCTCAGGTATAGAAAGCTGTAAATTTGTTTCATTTTAACTAAATTTGATAAATTATTACAATCTGGTGATCAATTTTGCGGGTTGAAACGCGCAAAAATTTCATTTAGTATTGGGTAACCCCTTATCTTATCTCAAGATTAAGATAAGGGAGGGATCGGCTCAATCCCTTATGAATGAATAGATTAGGGTCGATATTTCGCTTCTCGCGGTAACCACGTAGGTCATATTTTGTCCGCCAATTTGGGTTCTTGCTATTCCTATCTACTGTCGAATGAAATCCTTTTCGTTTATTCACTTCTAGTTGGCAAACAATTTCTGGACTACCTGTTCCGACGGGGACGACGTCACCAAGAATAACGTTTTCCTTCAATCCTTTTAACCGATCAATTCGACCGCGGGGAGCAGCTTTGGCCAATACTCGCGTAGTTTCTTGAAGACTCGCCTCTGATAAAAAACTAGTAGTATTAAGAGATGCCTTTGTCATTCCCAGTATAATAGGTTCATAGAAAATCGGTCTCTTTGATACGCGATTCATCCGTTCCGCCTGTGACAACTCGACAAGCTCCCCGGGAAGGAAGACGCTGGTTATTCCGTCTTCCGACGCTACAACCCTTGATGTCAGTTGCCAAATAATAATTTCTAGATGTTTGTCGGATATTTGTACCCCTTGAGATTCGTAAACTTCTCGAATTTCATTAATTAGAATCAGTTGGCGGCGTTCCATACTTGTTCCGGCACTTAGAAAGTGGCTCCAGAGGTTCCCAATTAATCTCGTAATACCCCGATTCCATCTCCCAAAAAGATCTTCGATTCTTGCTGGGATAGAAGCGATGGAACGAGACTCCAGCAGCTGCTCAACCTTCGGAAGACCCTGAGTAATGTCTCCAGATTTCAATCTATCATATGGTAATGTTATTGACGTATCTCCCTCCCCAATGATGTCTCCAGATATCTTGTGGGGAGTTGCTCCCCGGGTCGCCAGCAGGGTCCTACCAGTTCTGACTAGTAAGTAATCTCGGTGAATGGCTACGACCTGACCAGACTGCAGAAATAAATTACCTCCACAGAAATATCGACTTTCGTTGATTAATAGTCCCAGATTAATTAATAAGATTCCCCGACTGAGAATTTTTGGTGTCGGACGAATTGGCTTTTCCAATAAAAATCTATTGAAAAAAGTATTTGTAGCACATTTCAATGTCAATTTGGTTTCATCAATTAGATACCGATGTCGGTGGTCCGGCGTATCTGTTGGATACGTATCTGTCGAATAATCGATAAAATAATTTCTGAAGGGGGAAGCTTTGCCACTCAGTGCCAAACGGGAGATAGCCGAAAAAAGGGAAGTTGCGTATGAAGTCCCCGATAGACCTACCTCTTCAAAATTTAATTGACAACAAGTGAAGCTCGATCTTTCAAATTTAACTGACCTCTCCTTAATATTTAGATTCGGATACTTTTCCGAGAAAGATTCATATTCGGAACTGAATGAAACGTTTTTCGGACTCCCGTACGAGCCGCCTATACCCGATTCTGATCGGGGGAAGTATTTTCCAACTCCTTTCTTGTAGCTATTACTGCCTGAATCAGCAAAGGAATTGGTGCGATAAAAGTCAAACGGTGACAAAGTTAAGAAAGATATACCACGTTCCGGCACCGAATGAACAGTAATGCTCCGATATTTGGGAGCTAAATCATTGCCGTCGTTGGATAAATTGACCCGAGCGAGAAAGGGCTTGTCGACAGACACCAATTTTTGGGAAGCCTGACTGACTCCGAGCCTCCGTGCGGGGGGGGGGTACGCCACCGAATTAACCTGAAGAAAAGTACTAAAGAGATTATTGATTCGCACACTGGTGAGAGATAAATAATTCTTCCTCGTAGAGGGGGTCTCGTGGAAGTGTCTCCGCCACCCAGCCACTAAGAAAGTTCGAATTAATTGAAGAGTCGTGTGGTTAATCATTTTGATTTCCTCACCATTTCCATGGGAGATACATAGAAGGGTTTGAGCTTTCGTGCTTTTCTGCGTTTTCGGCTTATCAGCACAGGAGACTCCTTGCGACAAGGAATCGCTAGATACATCGTATTTGACAACTGGTCTTACCGGGACAGAGGTCTTTCTTCTCCTGTGAAGTGTAACCGATTGGGGGTAAACCCAACCCCTGGTTTGGATTCCACTAAGAATCATATTACCTGACTCTATTAGATTAATATTTCGTCTCTGTATACTAGTTGCCTTCCCCGGGTTGTGAATATATCCGGGTAATACTCTTACCGTAATACCGTTTGTTAATGTCTTTTCGATTCGGATTAGTCCACCTACTTTACTACTAATAGTATCAGTTATTCGTGTGCCTTCTTCTACAAAAGTATTATTTGTTACCAAAATAGATGCTGGAGGTTCATATATAGTATAAGCCTCCTCGGGAATTAGAAAGGAATTGCCTCCCCTGACTACTCTATACCACGAGCCAGAAGTCGTTTCTTCCGCCCTACCGCCAAAGGGGAATCTCTTTCTATCAATGGGTTCAACTTCTACGGTACCATATCTCATAATCCCCGAAACACCAGTTTGATACTCGAATTTTTCGTAGATGGCGAGGATATCACTTCCATCCAAAATGCTGTTTAATTGAACATCAATATTTGCGAAACGTGATTCGTCAAAATTTTCTTGTTGTCTTTCCAACAACAGAGAAACGGATTCAGTTTTTTCGGACCGCTCCACTTTGATATTAGATAGGATATAGTTAGATGTTGGAGGTTTCGACCAATTTAAAAAACATTTCGGATCGATTCCAAATTCTCGGATACTTTTTTGGGAACCTTCGCAGTTGGCGGCATCAACTTCTTCCTCGCCAATTCCCTCAAAGCAATCGCACCTCTTTTCGATCGAGTTGGGTTTGATACCGACTCTATCCCGATCTTTATGAAACAAATAGCTTTCGTCGGAATCGCTATAAGCTCCTGAAAGAATCCGGATATGGCCCGCCTCGCGTACGACACGAATGGGATTGTCTATGCAGTCGCTGACATGCCACACAAATTTACTCCAGTGAATTTCTCCTTCTAAATTTGGATAGATAGCTTTTTGGATACGTTCCTTAAGGGGAAACTCTTTGGCTCGTACTTCCGCGATGATTTGCTGTGCTTCGACATACTGACCGTTTCGAATCATAAGTAGACTTTGGGCCGGGACGACAAAATCGCGTATAGCGCCGCAACTCCTGATAGCAACGGATAAATCATTTCGACACGTCCAAGCAGGATGCCCATGTCGCGTACGTGTGGGATAAACCAGCCTCCCATCGGAATTAATAAGCCCATTAAACGGAATTCGTACGTATTCTGCGATATCGCCCGTAGATACCCCACCTGTATGAAAAGTTCTTGATGTTAATTGAGTTCCCGGTTCCCCAATGGATTGACCCGCGATGATGCCAACAGCTTCCCCCAATTCTACCAAATCGTAATGAGCAAGACTCCGACCGTAACGCCACTGACAAATCCGGGAAATGCTTTTACGTGTCGAAGGAGATCTCACATATATTGGCTGCGCCGATGCTACTGAGTTACTAGCCAGTCCATCACTGATATCTTGATTACGGGTGGCGATACATCTAACGTCCCAATAGACGTTCTCTGCCAGCACACGTCCAACCAATTTTTGATATGATACTGTTCTAATAGATTCTCGTTTATCTTCGGCGATATTCAGCAAAGCAATGCTTTTGGTAGTTTCGCAGTCCTTTTTGCGTACAGCAATGTGTTGGACCACTTCAACGGGTCTGCGTGTTGGGTATCCAGCGTCAGAGGTTCGAGCGGCGGTATCCACAACCCCTTTGCGGGCACCATAGCAAGAAATGATATATTCCGTTAGGGATAGGCCTTCGCGAAGGTTTCTTCGAATGGGTAGATCAATTACTTGTCCCCGGGGATCCGACATCAATCCTCTCATGCCAAGCAACTGATGAACTTGGGATATACTTCCTCGGGCCCCCGAAAAAGACATCATGTGGACTGGATTTAAAGGGTCGATCATTTTGAAGCTTGGATTCATCTCTCGTTTTGGACATTCGCTTGTAGCGTACCAGGCTTCAATTGATTGACGTAATTTCTCTACGGCATGCGGACTTCCGTAACGATAATGCTGCTCTGAGACGTAACCTTATTTCTCAGCGTCTTGTACAAGCCATCCTCTGGATGGTACTGCTAGGAGGTCGTCGATGCCCAACGAGACAGATGCTTTGGTAGCTTGTTGAAAACCCAAAATCTTAACTTGATCCGAAATATTTGTTGTAGATGCAATTCCAAAACAAACGACTAACTTGCCGATGAGTCGCCTCATCGCAACTCTATCCATTGCTTTATTGCAGAACGGTAATTCAGTTTGATCCGTCATTATAAAAACCTCACCTTATATATCTTTTTATACCGTAACATTTAACATTTATTAATCAATAATTTGAAATTAAGCGATTTAATAAATATTTAATAAATATTTATTAAATATATCTATATATAAAAGATTTTTCATTCTTCATTTTTGCGGTTAGATATAGTCATTTCGCCTTGTGTTACCATATCCGGTACGGACGAATTAGCACACGAAGAGGCTTTTGACACACCCTGCATCGCCTCCCTCAATTGCTGATTAAACAAAATGCGACCAGCCGTGGTAAGTACATATATACTTGAGATATATCCCCTCCTACACTTTCTAATCCGGTAATTATCGTAAGAGTGAAGAGAGGTTCCCAAGGATTCATGTTGAGATTCAACAGGTAATTCACGAATTTTCGAACTAATCATTTCCAAATTAGTTTTCCATCGAAGCCACAAGAAACTACAGAAATCGATTTGATTTGATTCCTTGGCCCTGAGTATGTCGTAGTAACTACCGAAACAGGGTATCCCGGCGGGGTGGACGTCACCCCCTCCCAAGAAAACGGAATGTCTGTTTCCATAGATTCCTTGCTTGTTCTCAATTGTTGGTACATAAAGACCGAGAAGCATGTCTTGACTCGGGACAGATACAGAATCGCCCGTAGCAGGGGATAACAAATTTATGTGCGAAAACATCGGAAGACGAGCTTCAATCTGAGCTTCGAGAGATAGGGGCACATGAACGGCCATCTGATCTCCGTCGAGATCTGCGTTAAACCCCCCACGAACCAATGGATGCAAACGAATAGCACGTCCTTCTACTAAAATGGGTTGAAATGCTTGTATACCCAGCCTATGCGAAGTAGGTGCTCGATTCAGCAGTATGGGATGACCCCGCATAACTTCCCGAAGAACTTCCCATATAATGGGATCTTCTTTTCGTATAATACTTTTAGCCGCTCGTAGATTACAAGCTAGATGTCATCCGATCAAGTTACGAATTACAAATACTTGGAAAGGTTCGATTGACATTTCTCGGGGTAATCCACATTGATGTAACGAAAGGGATGGGCCTACGACAATAACGAAGCGACCCGAGTAGTCAACCCGTTTTCCGAGCAAATTTTCACGAAATCGTCCTTCTTTGCCCTCAATAACCTCTGAAAATGACTTGTAGGGTCTGTTATTGATATCCCTCATTGGTTGCCCACGTATACCATTATCAATGGGAGCGTCTACGGCTTCTTGAATAAGTCTTTTCTGACAAACGATTAGTCCCTCCGGCGTGAATTCACTCCCCGATAAGAATTCAGCAAGAGTATTATTTCGATGAATTACCTTTCTGTAAAGCTCATTAAGGTCGGAAGTAACTAATTCGCCTTCATACGATTCAACTATTGGTCTCAATTCAGGTGGAAGAACCGGCAGGAGATCTAAAACCATCCATTCCGGTTTTAGATTCGTCCGTAAGAAATCCTTGGCTAATTTCATCCGTCTGACCAAAAGATCTTTCCTTCTTTGAATTGTTCGGTCTTCCCATTCATTCCCAACAGGCCTTTGCTTTGCCGGCGCCTGCCACTCCAAATGTGCACGATCCATAACACTTTGCAGATCCAAACTAGTTAATCCTTTTTTGACGGCATCTCCCCCAGTGGCAATTTCGTTCCCTTGAAGCGTTTCATAATTTCGAGTGGAAAGAGAGATGGGAAGCATGTTTCTCCAGGATCGGTCTTCGTAATTGAACAAACCCCGCAATCTTAATAGGTTGGGCCTTTCGGCCACGGGCCTAGCAAGAAAAAGATTGGGATAGGTCGGGCGGTGCCCCCCCCCCCTTAGAATCGGACACGAATGTTTCCTCTCATCCGGCTCAAATAACTAGGCGTGAAATTGAAACAATTTGACGTCTCTGAGACGCAGTAATACCGTCTCGTCGAAGATGAGGTAGTTGCTCATTACTCGGGTCTCAACTTCTTGTTTTTCTCGAGTAGTCTTGGACCCTCCGTATTGAGCGATCTACCGAGAGAGAAGTCGTTTTTTCCTTCGATATTTATTTCTCGATTTAGTCGTAGCCTGGAGATATTTCCCTTGTTCCCAATGCGATCACTTCCCTCTTTGGGTTTCCACTCCACTTCGATGGCTATTAATTTAATTGAATAGAAAAATCGATGCGATGATTGAATTTTCATAACCACATATAGAAAATACTATTTGGAAAGTTTTTTCTGAAAGGGGGGGGGGGAAGAAAACCAAAGGATTGTGTTAAAAAGCACTTGAATTTTATTCTATCAACTGAAATAGGAGGAGTTATAACGAAGCCCAATCGCTGGATTTTTTGCCAAAAATTAACCATGGAGGGGGTCCCCATTCTGTACGCGATAGTTTTTATCCCGAGTTAGACAATATTCCTCGATCGACGCGAGGGACATGTCGGTCAGAGGCTTCCCACTTTTGCACGGGATGGCAGCTTATAGCCAATCTGTAATGATCAACACATACAATCGAGTCACGCATCGCAATATACTGGGCTTTCTGGTTCTTTAAGAGGTTTGGCGAGTGGATTTGCTATATAACTAGGGATTCGTTTTGAAAACCACACATGGGTCACCGGACATGCAAGTTTGACGTATCCCATTCGGTATCTTCGAACCCGGGAATCGGTAAACTCAACTCCGCAATGTTTGCAAAAATTGGAATACTCCTCTCCGTTACCGGCAGATCGATAGTTTCCACACGCGCGGACGCCGCTTTTTATGGGCCCGAGTATCCTTTCGCGAAATGAGCCATCTCTCTCTGGTTTATGAGTCTTGTGATGCAACGTATGAGGTTGATCAACTTGCCCGACGACGTCTCCATTGGGTAACTCCCTCTCAGCCCAACCGCGAATCTGTTCGGGGGAAGCCAGTCCAATTCGAAGCTGTTGATAATTAGCTCGATGAATCATAATAGAAAAAGTTTTGATTGATTATTCATGAGAGAAGTTTCAATTGGATATCAGATATTTTCACTCTCCCTCTCCAAATCTTCTTCAATTATAAAGTTGTGCTCCAGATTTAAACCCATGCAACGTAACTCCCGAACTAGCAATCGGAAAGACTCTGGAACGGTATTGGTTTTGTAAACAGGTTTTCCGGTCATAATGGCACTAGGTACCTTGTAACGAGCTTGAATATGATCCGATTTAGTTGTAAGCATTTCTTGCGACGTGTAAGACACGCCAAAACCCTCCAAAGCCCGGACTTCCATTTCTCCAACCCGCTGTCCCCCTCGTCTGGATCTCCCCTTGAGAGGTTGCTGCGTAACAAGTGCGTAAGGTCCGCTGGATCGTGCATGAATCTTATCGTCGACCTGATGAATCAATTTCATCATATAAGCTTTCCCAGTTGTGATGGGTTGCGCGAAGGGATCACCCGTTCGTCCATCGATCAATCGACTCTTTCCGGGGTGATCGGGTTCAAATAACCACGGATTACGAGTACTTGCACTTGCTCTACAAGGTTCTGAAAATACTAGTTTTCTAGAGGCTTCCCGTTCGTACCTCTCATCAAAGGGTACTATACGGTAATGGGTTTCTGAAAACTCCCCGGCTAACCCAAGTAGGCATTCGAAAATCTGTCCCACATTCATTCATGAAGGTACTCCTAAAGGACTTAATATCATATCGACTGGTGTACCATCTTGCAAATGAGGCATATCCTGTCTGGGTAATACTTTTGACACGATACCTTTATTTCCATGTCTACCAGCTATCTTATCACCTACTTGTATCTTACGCTTTTGCAGTATATAAATATGAGTGACTTCTGAATCGTTCGAAGTGTCGTCTTCGGGGTAGACCCACCTGACGTCAGTGACTCGACCTCTTCCACCAATCGGAACTTTGAGACAGCTTTCTCTTGCGTTAACTAGTTGTATACCAGAAGTGGCTTGTAATAATCTCCCCTCTGGAGCACGTGATGAATCTGCCCCTTCTTGGGGCGTTGGTTTACCCACCAAGGCATCTCCCGCCTCTACCCAAGATCCCGATTCCACGAGCCCATTATCGTCTAAGTGTCGAAGCGTATGACTATCCAATTGAGGTATTTGCTTGGTAACCTTTTCAGGACCCTGATTTGTTACGCAAACTTCAACTTCGTGTCTCTCAATGTGAAAAGATGTAGAGATGTCTTCGTATATTGGGCGTTCACTAATCAACACCGCATCTTCGAAGTTGTATCCTTCCCACGGCATGTAGGCCACTGGGATATTTCTACCTGGAGCTGATTCCCCCCTGGCGGTTGCTGCCCCATCCGCGATGACTTCCCCGCGTTTCGGTAATTCTCCCGCCAAAACCGTAGACTTTTGGTGTATACAGGTATTACCGTTGGAACGCTCATATATCTTCAATTCGTTGCTTATAACACGTAAAGCCGCATCACTGCCTGTTGCTTCATCGATTGATGATAGTTCAATTGTATCACCATCAATATATCGGATTTATCCTTCTCGTCCGGATACAACTACACTTCCCGAATCTGAAGCTACTTAACTCTCTAACCCGGTCCCTACAAAGCATCTTTCGGGATTAACCAGTGGAACCGCTTGACGTTGCATGGTAGAACCCGTTAAGGCGCAGTTCGCATCATTATGCTCAATGAATGGAATAAGAGAAGCTCCGATAGAGAAATAATGTAAGGGGTGGATGCTTCGGAAATCAACTTGTTCCCAAAGGACGCTGAGAAATTCTTGTTGATATCGAACCGGTATGAGTTCCTTCTCTCTAGTTCTCCATTGGGATATTAATGAATTCTCAGTTGCTATTCGGTAGCAATCATCTTCAGTGGGAGATGAATCGATTAATTGCTCCTTTTCAGATGATTCCGACATTTTAAGGTACGGGCTCTGCAAAGAGCCGGAATTGCTAATTTCCGCCTGAATAGCTAGTGACGAAATAAGGCCAGCATTCATGCCTTCCGATGTTTCGATCGGGCAGATACGGCCATAATGACTAAAATGAATATCTCTAGCTTGGAAACTGGCGGTTCGACGTGTCAACCCGCCGGGACCTACGGAGCTTAATCTTCGTTTATGAACCATTTCTGATAATGGGTTGGTTTGGTCTAGAAATTGTGATAGGGGGTGTGATCCAGAAAACTCTTTGAAAGTTGCTATTACTGGTGCAGGCGTGACTAATCCCCGGGGCGTCATCGCCCGTTTGCGCCTAACGGCCCTAGAGAGATTTTGTCGAATCGAATTTTCCAAACGGTTTAGGGCCAATTTCAATTGCTCTTGAGGCGAATCCGCTACGGATCGAACACGTCGATTTTTCAGGTGATCTATGTCGTCGAGGTTGCCTATTCCGTAGCTGATTTCTATCGAGTGATCTGCGGCTGCTGATATGTCTTGGGGTAGCAAAAAATGTTCCGCTTCAGGTACATCAAGAGTTAGTTTGATGTTTAGGTTTCGTCGACCAATCCGCCCTAACTCACATCTATGCTGAGAAAACCTCTTCTATAACTCCTTGAATATAGATTCCGAAAATGAGATATCCGCGTCTGTAGCGGAGTATGGGTGTTTGTAAAGTTCTGCTATAGCATCCTCCGACGATTCAACGGCCCCCCCTTGCTTCTTCAATATATTTGAAAAAATCTTGGGGTAACGAACATTTTTCGAAATATCTTTTTTGCTCAACCCCATAGCTACTAATAAGATCGAAATGGATATTTTTTTCTTTTTGCTAATGCGAACCCAAATTTTTTCTTTCCTATCCATTTCTGGTTTGAATCTCCCTCCCCGATCCGAAATTACAGTGCTAGTATACGCGGAAACTCCTTTTTGATCGGATTCCCGGTTGTAGTAAATACCGGGACTTCTCAAAATTTGATTGACTGAAACTCTGGCAACCCCGTTGATAATGAATGTCCCTTTAGAATTCATCCAAGGAATAGATCCGGGCCGGACGTCTTCTTCTTGCACCACTCCATCTTCACTACGAGTCAATTAAACTGGTACATATGGATCGGATGAGTATGTGACACATTGATACGCGGCATCTCTCTCTTCGACTGAAGGTTGCGTCAATTGGTACCGTTCACCAATAGGTCAGAATTCAACTTCCTTATCTGTATCTTCAATTTTCGGAAAATTTTCAAGTTCCTCAAGCAATCTTTCGTGAACAAATCGATTAAACCCTTCAAATTGAATTTGTGCAAGTTCTGGTAGTACGGGCATATTTCTATTTCCTTCCAATAAAGTGATACATCGAGACCCATCCTCAATTAAAAACATATTGATTAGATTTCTGTACTTCCAATTTTCTATGTATAGGGCACCTCACTTAGTAGCCTCCTAATAATTTGAAATCAATTTATTCTCTGTTTTTTTTTATCCACAACCATTTGCGGATGAAGGTATGGCGACGAATAAACGAAAGAAGTGTGGAGAAAGCTACGAAGTTATTAAATCTTTTTCATAAGCTAAGCTGTGAGCAAAAGACGTCTGTGCGATCCAGATTTTGTAAACCTACGTACCTCCTGATTAAGCAAGTCGTTTTGTATCGAAATTGGTCGAAATACTTACGTATCCAAAATTGAGGTAACGGTCGATGAAGAAAAAACTAAGAGATACAGAGATACGTGGCAGTGAAGTAGGTTTGGCAATTATATCACACCAGTAATTTCGATTACCAGGAAAGCTTGAAAAAACATACGGATGTTCTCCTTTCCGTTGATAGCAATTTCGTGTTATCAGCCACTTCAAGCTTAGTTCAAATCTACAAAAAGAAGCTACTCGCTAGAAAAGGGTTAGGTTTCGGAAACATTTTACACCCGTGTAAAAATCATTACCGATCTAATGGTAGATAGATCTAGCTACTTCTTGCGACTATCGGTCGAAGCGGGGACACCCCCACCCCTCTCCCCCCTTCCCCCGAAGAAAGTAAAAAAGATCACTGACTCAGCGTTGACTCTGAGGCAATTGATACATAGACTCAAATCAAATTAATTACTGGGATTGTAGTTCAATTGGTTAGAGCACCGCCCTGTCAAGGCGGAAGTTGCGGGTTCGAGACCCGTCAATCCCGATAAACTCTAACGAGATGCGCTAGTTCAAAGTTCAATCTACAGCCTCGGACTTGGGTCGAGCTGGATTCGAACCAGCGTAGGCGTTGCCAGCGGATTTACAGTCCGTCCCCATTAACCACTCGAGCATCGACCCATAATTTGTGAACGCTTCGGTTTCGCCTCACCGAGTTAGCGACTTCTGACAAGTCGAAGCTGAGCCCTATTATTGGGTAGGAATCGACAAGAAAATGAGAATACATTTCACCGATATGATCGATGATATTTTTAGGAGATGAATACCCCCAGGGGAATTCGAATCCCCGTCGCCTCCGTGAAAGGGAGGTGTCCTGGGCCTCTAGACGATGGGGGCCTGATTACCTTTTGGTAGAATAAGGGTATTCCCTACCAATTGTCAATCCAAAGAAAGTAGCAAGGAAGTAATGAGGGGACCAGTTTTTCTAACAATCTAGATTGGGGTTAGACTAATCATTCCAATAAACTTTTTATATCTTTTAACTATAGTAAATGAGTTACAGCGATTGATCAATTAATCCGACGCGGAGGCGTCAAGAGTAGGCTGCTACTGCGCGAAAACGAAGAATAGGTATTCTCGAGATTTCATTTCGTGATATACTATGTAATCGATATTGAAGATTCGACTTTGATTTTTTTTTTCTTTATCTGCGATTAACCAAAGATTCGGTCGACCCGACTAATTAAAACTAGATGGTTCATAATGAAGTCCGAGAGTTTTATCCAATGAAACCCACTCGAGCTATTTTCCAATTGATGATTTGAACAACCAATACGGAAGTAAATATTCTTGCGTTCGTAGCCACCGCACTTTTTATTCCAATCCCAACAGCTTCTTTACTTATTCTTTACATCCAAACGGCCGCTCAGAATAACTAGTAATTGGTAACGACTACCTGTTTGTTAACAAATCTTCATATGCAAGAGCGAATCGGAGGAGGAGAAGTAGGGGACACTGTTTGCTCGCTGCAAAACGGAGCGATGTGCAAACTGCTACTTTTATTCCGGACGAAGTTTTCATGCTACCCGGTTGTTGCTGGTAGCAACTTACTGTTAACTCAGCGCCCTTCCCTGATTAGCTCTCTTTACGCCAATTGGAATCTATGCCTCTTTATCTTGTTTCTATTCCTCCACCTACCACGTATCACGCATCATTCTCGAATAGAATTGCCCAAAATTGATAGATCAAAAAAATGATCTATCAATTTCTACTTCTATTAGATTACTCTTGCTTGTTACAAAGCTGGGTTCTACCCAACGATTAGTATCAGGTATTGGGCTAGAGCACTCGGATTTACTTCTCCGTATACCCCTCGAAAGGAGATGAATCAATTTAAGCAAACCAAGCAAAACGAAGTGAGGTATCCGAACCGGAGGTCTGATCTCAAGTGTATGTCAAGCGTATATTCATTTCCTTTTTCTTGTTCCGGGCGCAGTCATAACGTCAGACAAAAAATTTGAAGTTTGAATTAGCGACGGGATGAACTAGCAACAACCGGGATAGGTTCTTTCCGATAGCAAGAGAAAAAAATCAGTTTACTGGATTACTAAATTCATCCAATTTGTTATTTCAATTTTTAATACTACGAATCGAAGAAATGAATTAAATAAGAAACGGCTGCATCGGGCTCTTTTACTCGGAAACGAAATATGAAATATGGGGTGGGGGAAACACGAATCGGTGGTCTCGCCACAACGACGCGTATCCCCCGAATCAGACTAGTAAAGACCTGGTTGGTTAACCGTTTGTCGCAATCCGCTTCTTCCCCGAACTACAAGTGAAAGAGAAAATGTAGAAATCACCGTCAGGGCAGCCCAAGCTATGGTAACTAAATCCGTAGTTGTAATTCCTATCTATTCACTCTCTCGATTTTTACTAATTACTAATTACTTATAAGTCCAAATACAAGGCAAAGCTTGAAGAAGCTTGAGACGCGTTGTCGGTGAGGAGCAGACGCCTGCCTGCTTGATAGCATACCCCAATAGCGAGAGATACTGAGTATGTGGAAACCTATATATATATATATATATAGGTTTCTTTTTTCAATGGTACTGGTTGATGTTTGCCTCTTCAAACATTTTGGTGATTTGGACTTTCGGGTTATCAATTAGTGATATACTCAATTGGGATTGTTTATGCGTGACGCATCGAGACACATGAAATGTGATAGGCTATAACAGGCTATAGAGCACCTCAACCTGTATCCGATTTCGGCGCGGCAAACGATCCCCGGTAAAACTACCTAAATTAATAAATCCAAGTAAACTAAATAAATCTAGTTATTTATCTTTATACACATAAAGATTTCCTTGTTAGGCGACACCCAGATTCGAACTGGGGAATTAAGGATTTGCAGTCCTCCGTCTTACCGCTTGACTATATCGCCCCTCGCCAGCTACCAGCGAACAGCGCCAATGCAAGGGCAAAGGAAAAAGCACTGATCCGGTTCGGAATGTTCGGTAGCAAGTAGCGTATATGACGATTATATTATCGACGTATAGCGATTCTAGACGTCTAGCAATTCTATTAGTAATAAGTATACTATCCGGCAGAAGCATTAGCAAGTAGCTGGCTCCCCCCCTCCCCCCCCCCGCCCCGCACAATTCACCTATGATACGCATTTGCTAGCGAAACGGCTACCTCGACAAAGACAAAATTGCTTCGTCTCAACATTTCATTCAATTCAAAAAAAACGAAATTTTGTTTTTTTTTTTCACCATTTGCTCCCTTTCCATTTCCTCTAAGATAACTAAAAAATTAAGGGAACTAAAAAATTCCATGGAAATGTTTATGCATATCTATAGATATGTGACGTAACCTCCTCATTTTCCACGGGATAGGCGGATAGCGGGAATCGAACCCGCGTCATCTCCTTGGCAAGGAGATATTTTACCATTCAACTATATCCGCATAATCTGCTATTTCATTTTAACACTGCAATAGTTTCCCAATATCTAAGAAACTCGCGTAAGTATTTAGTTTATACGTGAGAAACTGAATTTATCGAGAGGACCTCGCATATTTCTTCCCTTCCCTCAGCTGTTGAAATGAACTTCTTGTCGTAGCCCCTCATCTAAATCTACGCGCGTAAATCTCCCCCGTTTGACATCTCCACTCGTAACGGTGAATTACGAGAGGAGGAACCGAAGCAACAAATATTTAGGAAATGAAGGAGTTGGGTATACCTACCAAAGAAACTGATCCAATCCATAATGAAGCCCCTGAGAAGACAATATTTTTGTTGCTGGACCAGCCACCGGGGGATGCGAATGCGACGGGGACACCCACAACTAGCAGGAATGAGATGGCGATTAATCCAAATAAAGCCAATTGGAACGCGATAGTCATAATTCTGATTGTTTCCACATAAGAAGTAAGTTGTTCGTACCATCCAATCCTCATCCGACGGAACTCTCGCCTCGCCACGACTTACCCCGCTGACGGGGCGCGAATACCTCCCCTTCGCCACTAACTACCTTAAAGTTCATAAGGTACTGATTGAGTTATAATTGGTTTGAATTCCGACATTCGGGATGATTATCTGCGATAACTCCACGGTCATAATTATTTTCACTCCGTACCTTTCGCGATATAAAGAAATATCGTTGAAGAGGAAAGAGATATCCATCGAAATCTATATATAAATAGATATTGATGACCTTTTTACCTCCTACCAGAAGTGTCTGAAAAACCTACCAGAAGTGCCTAAAAAACGTGATTGATACCCCCGAATATCGGGTGAGAAATCTGCCTCGTCGAGGAGAGATGGTCGAGCGGTTTAAGGCTCCAGTCTTGAAAACTGGCATGGCAATGAAACGCCATCGAGGGTTCGAATCCCTCTCTCTCCTACTATTTCTACCAAATAATACTGTACGGAAGGGGCGACAGTTATTACTAGTCTTACGAAATATTTTATTTTCTCCCATCAAACTGAAGAGAGCTTGGTATTATCTATCACCAGGTAATAAGATGATATCTATCTATCTATTTGAATAGATAGATAGAGTTTACCTGGATGTAATGAGTCCGGCACTGACGTGAAAACATAGACTTAGTAGATATTGGTTTGCTGGCGAAAAAAAAAACACAAGAAGTGAAGATTCTTTTTCTCACTTTTCCATCACCTCAACAATATGTCTTCGAGTTTCAATTAAGGGGTGTCATAGAAAGAACGGGTTCGGTATCGCGGTCAATTCCCTTTTCAAACCCGGCTGCGGCTGCGCGAGCCCTACCCGCGTGCCATAAATGACCCACGAAAAAGAAGAATCCCAGAACGAAGTGGGAAGTAGCTAACCAACTCCGGGGAGATACGTAGTTTACGGCGTTGATCTCAGTAGCTACTCCACCTACAGAGTTTAGAGAGCCCAGGGGGGCATGAGTCATATACTCCGCGGATCGTCGTTCCTGCCACGGTTGTATATCCCTCTTCAATTTACCGAGATCTAAACCGTTGGGACCCCTTAAAGGCTCTAACCAAGGAGCACGAAGGTCCCAGAATCGCATGGTTTCGCCTCCGAAGATAATTTCTCCCGTGGGGGAACGCATCAGGTATTTACCCAACCCAGTAGGTCCTTGAGCGGAACCTATATTGGCACCGAGACGTTGGTCCCTGACAAGAAAGGTAAAAGCTTGGGCCTGAGAAGCTTCTGGACCGGTGGGACCATAAAATTCGCTGGGGTATGCTGTGTTGTTAAACCAGACGAAGCAGCAGGCGGTGAAGCCAAAAATGGCAAGGGCTCCCAAACTGTAGGATGAGTAAGCTTCCCCGGACCATACGAAAGCGCGACGAGCCCAGGCAAATGGTTTCGTTAATATGTGCCAAAGTCCACCGAAAAGACAAATGGATCCCAGCCATACATGTCCCCCGATAATATCTTCCAGATTATCCACACTCGCAATCCATCCTTCGCCCCCAAAGGGAGATTTCAGTAGATAGCCAAAGATAACGTTAGGACTTAGGGTAAGACTCGTAATCTCTCTTACGTCTCCACCCCCGGGTGCCCATGTGTCATACAACCCTCCAAAATAGAGTGCCTTGAAGACTAAGAGAAAAGCTCCGAGACTTAGTAGTATTAGATGAATACCGAGAATTGTAGTCATCTTATTTTTATCTTTCCAAGTATAGCCGAAAAAGGGAAAGGATTCCTCCAAAGTTTCGGGTCCGATCAGGGCGTGGTATATACCCCCGAATCCCAAAACTGCGGAGGAAATCAAATGGAGTACTCCGGAAACGAAATAGGGAAAGGTATCGACTACCTCCCCGCCGGGACCCACCCCCCAACCCAGAGTAGCCAGGTGGGGAAGTAGGATTAGTCCCTGCTCATACATAGGTTTCTCTGATACGAAATGAGCCACTTCAAACAAATTCATAGCTCCGGCCCAAAAGACAATCAGGCCAGCATGAGCTACATGGGCACCAAGCAATTTACCAGACAGATTAATTAGTCGGGCGTTGCCAGCCCACCAAGCGAAACCTGTGGTTTCCTGATCGCGACCACCCAGCGAGAGGGTTCCATTAAAGAGCGTTTCCACGGGGTAAAACCTCCTCGGGGAATACAAGGTTTTCGTGGGGCTGATCCTGAGCTGCCATCCAGGCACGGATACCCTCGTTTAGTAAGATATTTTTTGTATAAAAAGTCTCGAACTCGGGATCTTCTGCTGCGCGAATTTCCTGGGAGACAAAGTCGTACGCACGTAAATTCAGGGCGAGACCAACTACTCCAATAGCACTCATCCATAAACCTGTCACTGGCACGAATAACATGAAGAAGTGTAACCAACGTTTGTTGGAGAAAGCAACACCGAATATTTGGGACCAGAAACGATTCGCGGTTACCATTGAATAAGTCTCCTCAGACTGAGTTGGGTTGAACGCGCGGAATGTGTTCGCGCCATCACCATCTTCAAATAGAGTATTTTCGACTGTAGCGCCGTGGATGGCGCATAAAAGGGCGGCACCGAGGACTCCCGCAACCCCCATCATATGAAATGGATTCAGAGTCCAATTATGAAAACCTTGAAAAAATAGAATGAATCGAAAGATGGCGGCTACGCCGAAACTGGGTGCGAAAAACCAACCGGATTGCCCCAAAGGGTAAATCAAGAATACGGATACAAAAACCGCAATTGGACCGGAGAAAGCTATTGCGTTGTAGGGGCGTAGTTGCACAGACCTTGCAAGTTCGAATTGGCGTAACATGAAACCTATTAGAGCAAAGGAGCCGTGAAGAGCGACGAAGGTCCATAAACCTCCTAGTTGGCACCAACGGGTGAAATCTCCTTGCGCTTCGGGGCCCCACAATAGAAGCAAGGAGTGGGCCAAACTGTTAGCGGGGGTGGAGACCGCGGCAGTCAGGAAGTTACATCCCTCCAAGTAAGAACTAGCTAATCCATGGGTGTACCATGAAGTGACAAAGGTTGTACCTGTGAACCAGCCGCCCAAAGCGAAGTAAGCGGTGGGAAAAAGTAATAGGCCAGACCAACCCACGAAGACAAAGCGATCTCTTCTGAGCCAGTCGTCCATACTATCAAATAAATCTTTCGGTTCCTTGGAAGATTTTCCAATGGCAATGGTCATATTCATTCCCTCACTCAGCTCCTCAAACGATTTCTGGGTTCCCCTATTTTTTTATCTTCGAGCCACGACGCGGTGTAGTTCCGTCCCTTCGCGGTAAGATAGGCCACTACAACACTGGTCCCTCCGAAAAGTCATTTGCCGAAGCAGCATACTCCCAGGAATTATTAAATGAGGGACTGGTAGATTTTCCAATCTCGGGAGTTTGGGATTTTTCGTGCCCTTAACCGTTTCTTCGCCTCGCTTCTAGTTTTCTACTCTCCCTCCCCCTTTTTTGTTGTTTATGCCGAGCCAATTCTTTTGTTCCATTTTCTTTTCCTTCTTTTTCATCCAATTTTAAATTTCAGGCATCTCTTTTTTATTACTTACTTGATCCCGAGCTGATCTCGTTTGTTACGCAGTTTTTTGGGAAGTGGGTAGACCTTTCTTTTCTTCCGAGACTTTGTTAGCCACTCCGCCACACTGACGGTACCTCGGGAATCCGACCTAGCAGGAGACAAATTCGTTTCCATGAATCTCTAGGGAGAGAAATACTAGGGCGGCGTGAAGAGCTACATCTATCTACATCTATCTATATCTATCTATATCTATCTATATATATGTAACATGTATATAGATATAGATATAGATAGATATATCTAGATATAGATAGATATGTGTGGTATCCATCCCCTTTTTGAAATTATTTCGGTACTTATTTTACCAATCCGCAGTAAAAATTGAAAGCCTTTTCTTTCGGTCCCCAGTAGCGAGAGTGGGTAGCGGCATGCCGCAGTTTAACCTCCAGCGGAGGATATGTCATAAACTTCAACATCCGACAAAGTGGTTCTTCTTCTGTTCCAAACCCCAGCGGCGAAATCGTATTCAGGCATTGGGGGGGGTGACAAATAAGAGTGCTAAAGACTCGAAGGGTTTTTGCTAGTGACGGAAAATTATCTAAATAAGCAGTGAAAAGATTGTTATGTAATTTTCCTTTTTCTTTATTTAAATTGAAATATATATATAGATATAGATATAGTTATATCGATAGATATATATCTATATATATCGATATTGAGAATTCGCATTCAATTCCCAAGATAGGAGTAACAAAGAAGTTCCCGGCATTAAAAATTATATCCACCTGATTTTTTCATATTGCAAAGAGCGACACATTACTCAGTGTAACTATACCACTTAAGCCGGAAATCGCGATGGAAAACAAAACGATTTAACTAAAAAATTTAATTTCGAGGCAGTTGGTTATAATTTTGCACCAAATTATAATTACATTTCTGCAAAACTGTAACTTTCTCCATTAGAAATAGTAGGGAGTACTACTTTTCCCCCTGCATCGGGACCACGCGGACCCGGGCGTTTCCGTGAAACTGAGACAGCTTGATCCTTGGATTTCGGACGACTTCTCGGTTAGCCCTTTGTCGGATTTGAACCGACGACTTACGCCTTACCATGACGTTACTCTACCACTGAGTTAAAGGGGCCTCAGATCAGAAGTAAATTTGGGTTGAGTTCTGTTGGGCACATCATCAGTTTTCGTCCCGCCTTTTCTGTTTTCTTCTCATCGCAATATCGGAACTTGATGAAACGGAAGAGACTAGGTCTAACCCAAAGCACGAAATAGCTATGTTCCTAAATTATACTTGCATATCTAGATATAAACCTGTAAATCTGTTTATCTATCTATCTCTAGGTAGATAGGTTTATGCTCCATTGAACGAAGAGGCTCAGAAGAGGAGGTATAATAAATAGGAAGAGAAGAAGGAAGGAATAATTAGATAATTCTTATTCTGCCGTGTGGCATCAAGTATTCCCAATCTAATAATTGATAGAGAGACTTGGACTTTCTCGATCTCCGATCTGAAGAAACCTATATCCGATGAATCGGTGAAACGTGGGAAATAAATTGATTAGTCTGAGCTCGCGGCGAAGACCAAGCATCGTACTACTGACGTAGGTAAACATCTGATGGTTTACTTTGCGGAGACAGGATTTGAACCTGTGACCTCAAGGTTATGAGCCTTGCGAGCTACCAAGCTGCTCTACCCCGCTTAGTTAATGCCTCCAATGTAATTATTATACATCTCTTGAATAATTACATTGAATATGATAAGAAAGAACTGTCTACTTCAGAGAATTAGACATCATTTGTGAGATAGGTAGAAGAAAACTTTTCCTACCAACTCGATTTCGATACTCCGGGCAGCACACAAGTATGTGCCATTTCACGAGGTACGTGTCTAGATAAGCCAAAGTCTCGGTAATTGGATCTGGGTCGTCCGGTTAGGGAACACCGGTTACGGAGACGAACAGGTGCACTATTACGCGGCAGAGATTGCAATCTTTTGGAAATAGTTAGCTTATCCTGAATTGGCAAACTACTTCTAATCCGTCTTTTCAAAGATTGGCGGGTAATCTCATATTTCTTCACCAACTTTTCCTTTTTCTTTTCTTTCTCAATGAGACTTTTCTTTGCCATAATTGATGAATCAGTAAGCAGGATTGGATTACTACTTTAGAACAAATTGAACTTGCAACCAGAAATTTATTTACCAATAACTGGAGAAGAAGTAACAAATTTCTATCTCTAATTATTGATAAATGGATAATCGGTCTCAAAATCGGCTCGGGTATGGGAGGTAGTGAGGGGGGGTAAGCTTGACGCGAAAATATACGATTTGGCAGTCAACCGAACCAAAATTAGCCAAATTTACCTGATGTAGATGCGATTAGAAAAGCTGCGTAGGTAAATATGTAACCTACGGAGAAGTGGGCTAGTCCCACCAGTCTTGCTTGAACGATAGAGAGAGCGACTGGCTTGTCTTTCCAGCGTATCACATTTGCTAAGGGTGTCCGTTCGTGGGCCCAAGCTAGGGTTTCAATGAGTTCTTGCCAGTAACCGCGCCAAGAAATTGGAAACATAAATCCGGTAGCCCACACGAGATGTCCAAATAGGAACATCCACGCCCATACAGATAAACTGTTCATACCGAAGGGGTTATAACCATTGATAAGTTGCGAGGAGTTCAGCCATAAATAATCCCTCAACCACCCCATTAAATACGTAGAAGATTCGTTGAATTGAGCAGCATTGCCTTGCCACAAGGTTATGTGTTTCCAGTGCCAGTAAAAAGTGACCCATCCAATGGTGTTCAGCATCCAGAAAACGGCTAAGTAAAAAGCATCCCAAGCTGAGATGTCGCAGGTACCGCCTCGGCCGGGACCATCGCAAGGAAAACTGTAACCGAATTCTTTTTTATCTGGCATCAACTTGGAACCGCGCGCGTCTAATGCGCCTTTCACCAAAATCAGTGTAGTTGTGTGTAGGCCCAAAGCGATGGCGTGGTGAACCAAGAAATCCCCGGGCCCAATCGTTAGGAATAGCGAGTTGCTGCTGTTGTTGACAGCGTCCAACCAGCCGGGTAACCACAAGCCCCGACCGGCATTACTTGCCGGACTACCTGCCGAGGATAGAAGCACATCGAAACCATACAAAGTTTTACCATGAGCAGACTGAATCCATTGAGCAAATACGGGTTCAATAAGAATCTGCTTTTCCGGAGTCCCGAAGGCTAGCATTACGTCGTTGTGTACATAAAGCCCTAGTGTGTGGAACCCTAGGAATAAACTAGCCCAACTTAAGTGAGCTATTATTGCTTCTTTGTGTTCCAACATTCTCGCTAAGACGTTATCTTTATTTTGTTCCGGATCATAATCTCTGATAAAGAATATAGCTCCGTGTGCGAAGGCTCCTGCCATGATAAACCCGGCAATGTATTGGTGATGGGTGTATAGCGCGGCTTGAGTTGTATAATCCTGTGCTATGAAAGCATAAGCGGGTAGAGCATACATGTGTTGTGCGACCAACGAAGTGACGACCCCTAAAGCAGCTAAAGCGAGCCCCAACTGAAAATGAAGGGAATTATTGACCGCATCATAAAGTCCTTTGTGTCCACGGCCCAACCTACCTCCCGGAGGGATATGAGCCTCCAGAATCTCTTTCATACTGTGCCCAATACCAGAGTTAGTCCTGTACGTGTGGCCGGCAATTATAAACACAACGGCAATGGCTAAGTGGTGATGAGCGATATCAGTTAGCCACAAACTTTGAGTCTGTGGGTGAAATCCGCCCAAAAAGGTCGGAATAGCTGTTCCCGCTCCTTGAGTGCTATCAAACAAATGGCTACTAGAGTCGGGATTTTGCGCATAAACACTCCACTGACCCGAGAAGAACGGCCCCAACCCCTGAGGATGCGGGGTGGCAGTCAATAAATTATCCCATCTAACATGTCCGCCTCTCGCTTCGGGAATAGCTACGTGGATTAAATGCCCCGCCCAAGCCAAAGAACTCACTCCGAAGAGTCCCGAAAGGTGGTGATTGAGCCGAGATTCAGCATTTTTGAACCAAGAAATGCTTGGTTTCCATTTAGGTTGCAGATGTAACCAGCCAGCTAGTAAAAACGAAGCAGAAATAGCTAGTAAAAAGATAGCTCCAGTATAGAGATCTTGGTTATTGCGTAGACCAATGGTGTACCACCATTGATACACACCGGAATAGGCAATATTGACTGGACCCGCAGCCCCCCCTCGGGTGTAGGCTTCGACAGCTGGTTGACCAAAATGAGGATCCCAAATGGCATGAGCAATTGGTCTCACGTGTAATGGGTCCCGCACCCATGCTTCGAAATTGCCCTGCCAAGCCACATGGAACAAATTCCCAGAGGTCCAGAGAAAGATGATAGCTAATTGACCAGAATGAGATGCAAATATTTTTTGGTAGAGACGTTCCTCGGTAGTATCGTCATGACTCTCGAAGTCGTGGGCAGTGGCTATACCAAACCAGATACGACGGGTAGTTGGGTCTTGGGATAGACCCTGGCTGAACTGTGGAAATCTTGATGCCGTAATGTTTCTCAAATCCTCCTAGCCATTATCCCACTGCAATGATTCTCGCCAGGAAGAATGCCCACGTCGTGGCGATTCCACCCAGAAGGTAATGAGTTACTCCCACAGCACGTCCCTGTATAATACTCAGGGCTCTAGGCTGGGTAACGGGAGCAACTTTTAGTTTGTTATGAGCCCAAACAATGGATTCAATGAGTTCTTGCCGGTATCCGCGACCACTAAATAAAAACATTAGACTGAAAGCCCAAACGAAGTGAGCCCCCAGAAATAGAAGACCATACGCGGATAACGAAGAACCATATGATTGAATGACTTGAGAAGCCTGTGCCCACGAAAAATCTCGTAACCATCCATTAATCGTTGTTGAACTTTGTGCGAAGTTTCCCCCAGTGATGTGATTTACCACCCCCTGTTCGCTTATGCTGCCCCACACATCAGATTGCATCTTCCAGCTGAAGTGAGATATAACTACTGAAATCGAGTTGTACATCCAGAATAGTCCTAGGAAGACGTGATCCCAAGCAGATACTTGGCAGGTACCTCCTCTGCCGGGACCGTCGCAGGGAAAACGAAAACCAAGATTCGCCTTGTCGGGTATTAGTCGGGAACTGCGTGCAAATAAAACGCCTTTCAATAAAATTGATACAGTAACATGAATCGTGAATGCGTGGATGTGGTGTACCAGAAAATCTGCAGTACCTAACGGAATCGGGGCTATGGCAACTTTGCCGGCTACAGCAACTAAGTCGCTGCCACCCCAGGTTAAGCTAGTACCCGCCGCCGCATTAGGTGCAGTTGATCCGGGAGCCAAGGCGTGGGTATTTTGCACCCACTGAGCAAATATCGGTTGTAACTGAATGGCGGTATCCGAAAACATATCTTGGGGACGTCCCAAGGCACTCATAGTATCATTGTGGATGTATAGACCGAAGCTATGAAAACCTAGGAAAATGCAGACCCAGTTGAGATGTGAAATTATTGCGTCGCGGTGCCGAATAACACGGTCTAACAAATTGTTGTATTGAGTAGTTGGATCATAATCTCTTACCATAAAAATAGCTGCGTGTGCAGCTGCACCAACTACTAAAAACCCTCCTATCCACATATGATGTGTAAACAAGGAAAGTTGTGTGGCATAATCGGTGGCCAAGTAAGGATACGGGGGCATTGCATACATGTGGTGGGACACAATAATTGTCAAAGAACCTAGCATGGCAAGATTGATCGCTAATTGAGCATGCCACGAACTCGTTAGAATTTCGTAAAGACCTTTGTGGCCCTCACCCGTGAAGGGGCCTTTATGAGCTTCCAGAATTTCCTTTGTGCTATGTCCGATACCCCAGTTGGTTCTGTACATGTGACCAGCTACCAAAAAAAGGACGGCAATAGCTAAGTGGTGATGTGCGGCATCAGTCAGCCACAAACCCCCCGTCACTGGGTTCAACCCTCCACGGAAAGTCGAAGAATCTGAATATTCTGACCAGTCAAGAGTAAAAAACGGGATCAGTCCTTTCGCAAAACTCGGATACGCCTGAGCTAGAAGATCACGATTAAGAATGAGTTCGTGAGGAAGGGGTATTTCTTTGGGGTCAACTCCTGCATCTAATAGTTGGTTAATTGGTAGTGAAACATGTATCTGATGTCCCGCCCACCCTAGAGATCCCAACCCCAATAGACCCGCCAAATGGTGATTTAGCATTGATTCAACGTTCTGGAACCAAGCTAGTTTTGGGGCAGCTTTGTGGTAGTGAAACCAACCGGCAAAAAACATTAATCCGGCAAAAATTAAAGCACCCACAGCTGTGCAATAGAGCTGTAACTCACTAGTTATTCCGGAAGCTCGCCAAAGTTGGAAAAACCCCGACGTTATCTGCACACCCTGGAACCCTCCACCTACATCTCCATTAAGTATCTCTTGACCCACTATTGGCCAAACAACCTGGGCACTAGGTTTCACATGAGTGGGATCATTCAGCCACGCCTCATAATTGGAAAAACGGGCCCCGTGAAAGTACATGCCACTCAACCGAATGAAAATAATGGCTAGCTGACCAAAATGAGCACCAAATATTTTACGGGATATATCCTCCAAATCATTGGTATGGCTATCGAAGTCGTGGGCATCGGCGTGTAGGTTCCAAATCCATGTGGTGGTACTAGGACCCTTAGCCAAATTTCTCGAGAAATGTCCGGGTTGGGCCCATCTCTCAAAAGAGGTTTTCACGGGATCCTTCTCCACCATAATCTTGACTTCTGGTTCTGGCGAACGAATAGTCATCGGGACTCTCCTCTCTTCGGACAGGGGATAACAACAACCTACCAACGGAAGATACGAAACTTCTAAGAACTAGAGTTTTTACCAGCATGTAGTAATCTATTCCCTTTTCCCTTGAGTTTGAAACTCGAGCAACTGCTATAAAGAAGTTATGCGGGGTAGGCGTTTGATGGTATTATTACACGACCCGATAGTGCCTAATGGACTTGATAGGATTGATCATCCGTTCGGTAGGGAGGGGGGTGGCAAAGTCGATGTCGAGCAAGCAGGAACCTCTATCTATCAACTCCATTTGTTAACCTTTCTGTTTCATGTCGCTCCGCTTCCCCCCACGGATTAGTTAAACAAAGAAGAGCGTCCCGTAATTTTTAACCGATTCTGTGCTTCAATGTAATTACCGGGGGAAGGTGCTACTGCCTGTTTCCAATACTCAGCAGCTTGATCAAACCAAGCCTCCGAAATCTCTAAATTTCCTTGGTGAATGGCCTGTTCCCCTCGATCAGAATGGGTGATTATTTTCAAACCCCCTCCTTTAGAACCGAACTCGGGGGTTTCCCACCTCATACGGCTCAGACAACTCCGTTACTGGCTTTCTGTCCCCTAACAAAGAAGTAGGGATTACTTTCAAACTTCGGAGGAACTAAGAATAGTCAGGTTTCTGATTTCATCCGTCTCGAATAAAATTTTTTCCGTACTCCCAGTTAAAAGAACAAGAGGAAAGGAGTAATAACCTCTTTTGGCACTAACTACCCCATCTCGACTTGGATTTTTTTGGATTGGAAAAGTTTTTCCTTTAGGATTTGATACTACACCGTGGTCCGCCACTTATTCTTTCCCAATCATCTCTACTACAGAGAAAAATTGTATAACTTTTTTGATGGACCAATCTCATCGTATCGACCCAGATTTTCAATGACGAATCTTTGCGGTGCTTTATTCTTCGATTCAGTCAGTTATCCATGAGACAGTTAGGCTACCTTCCTCCTCCAAACCTGGATTGCTTCGAAAGAGGCCGAATCCCGCAGCTCGAGGCAGCTCCCGTTCGGAAGTATGCTTGGGGGAAGCCCTTTTCATTGGTTGAGTATTTATAAACCGAAGAATCCTGAAGCGCAGGTAGTCGCACGTGGTGACAGATCACAGCCATATTATTAAAAGCTTGTGGCGGAGAAGAATTCCGCTCCGGTGCTTGAAAGTAGTATTCCAAAGCTCTTGCATGTTTTCCATTGCTTGTGTGAGTGAGGCCTATATTATGAGGTATGTAACTTCGGTCATAGGAATCAACCTCCAAACGCATGGCTTTGTAGTAGCTTCATAAAGCTTCTGCATATTCTCCTTCGGATTGGGCCGACATCCGTTACGGTTGCTTATACGAATAAGCCCCGCTTCGAAACCGCACATGAGGTTCCCAACTCATACGGCTCCTCCCGCTCGATTCGCGGGTAAAAAATAGCATTCCAAGTGACCTAGTTATTTTTACTCCCAAACTGAAACCAAGGAAACCAAGCGGGGGTTAGTGTTTCATGAAGCTGGTATCTAACCATCCTTCTCGCAAAGAATTTTTTGAGGCGGTTGCGTCATTCCCTCGTGGCAACAGCAGTAACAACGAATCCCTTGTCAATTTATTCGTTCCCAACGTTTCGTTTTTTGAGGGGTTATTCACTTCAGCAATCTCCGATGATTTTAAGGGTATCCAAGCTGCAAACGGGATGGATGTTTGTTGCCCCAATCGCTACTGGCCGTTACCGCGACTTCGAAGTTACCGAGAGCAGGCGATATCTGTCGAAACTAAAAATTGACGGAGATTTTGTATTGCCGATTCCTTCACGTGGTGCCTGCCCCCTCCCTGTGCTTACTCATGAAATTACCACGTATTACACATCAATTTATGGATTTAACCTCCTGCTTGCTTGATACCGAAATCCGTGGGAAGTGGGAGCCGTAGCTTCCGAGGCTGCATCAATCGTGGATACGCGACCGAAGGGTTTGTTTGGCAATCGAAACACACCTCTGGGAAATGTGGGCTTATCGAAGCTGTAATTTATTCAACTTCTATTGAGTAATGGTAAATTGCTTGCCTTATCGAATCGCACCATCCCTGTGGTATGTAGAAGCTTCCCTCTCTCTCTTAGTGGTGGGTAAGATTTGCAACAAAATATCCGCTAGAATTGTGAAAGTTTTATCGATAAAGTTGTCATTTCTCTGAGATCTAGGCGTAATCAATTTCGACTCCTTGTTTTTCTTTTGCACTCCACCTATTATTAGTACATCAATTGAGGTTGCAAAAGGAAAGGTATGCTTAGCCGATAATATGGAAGGAAAAATTAGTAAAGTGCCAAGTCGCGTTGAATATTTTACCCCTGCCTGATTTGTATTTCGGAAAAAAAATTGTTCCCAACTACTACTCGCAAGTCACTTGTCATTTTACTACCTAAATCCCTAAAATATGTCGAATAACTTAATCGATGAACCCCAGGAAGGGTGGCCGAGCGGTTTAAGGCGTAGCACCGGAAATGCTAAGTAGATTTCTAGCTACCGAGGGTTCGAATCCCTCCCTTTCCTTTCTCTATTTTTACCTCTCCAAGGCTATCTTTCTTCTCTTCTTTATCGAAATCTAGCTAAATAGCCGATTCGGAAAAGACAGGCTGGAGTCCGGGTTTCGAATCAAGCTGTCCGAAAAAAAGCTAAAGGACCGTCTCAATAGAAGCAGTAAGAGTTGGTAATACTTTGGCTGATTAGGAATTTCGTTGAAGTGACGTGGACCAGTGATTCGGATAATTCACCGCGTACCGAATTAAATTGCCCAAAACCGGAGTATTTACCTATAAGGCAGAAAATTCTAAGTTAATTTCTGCTCGGAAGAAGTAACAAGCCAGACCAAGAAACTTTCGTTATTTTCTTTTCCGAGTAATCTGCTTCTTGAATTCTATCATCCCAAGTGCTTTGCCTGGGTTTCCATTGTAGAGACCTCCAAATTACTCGATTAAATTTTTGACTCAGTAAATGATCATTAAGCTTTGCGGGAGTAATACTCAACAACTAACAATTCATTTATATTCAAATTGACGGATTCTCGATTGGCAACGCGATTCACCAACCCTGTAGGCCTGTTCCCTTCCGACAGAGAAGCGGTCAAGTGATCCGGTATTTTGTCCCCCCCGGGAGACTCACCCTTCAGCGCATTACAGGAAGTTGGTCGATTTCGAACAGTGATAATATCTTTCGGCTTGCAGCGGTAGCTTGGTATATCTACAATACGATTGTTCACTAAAATATGTCTGTGATTAACTAACTGTCTAGCGGCAGGAATCGTGGAAGCCATACCTAAGTTAAAAATAACATTATCCAGACGCATCTCAAGTAATTGCAGCGGTACTTGGCCCGTTGAACCCCTAGTTCCTCTAGCGATACGTACGTATTTCAGTAATTGTCGTTCTGTTAATCCGTAATTGAAACGTAGTCTTTGTTTGGCCTCCAAACGCACACAGAATTGAGAAATTTTTCTTGAAGCTGATTGATCGGTAGCAACTCGAAATTCTCCCAAGTTGGGTGTTTCACCCCCACCCGTAAGCCCCGGTAAATTCTTTAGGCGACGTATCATTTTCAAGCGAGGTCCTCGGTAGCGAGACGTGAAAACTCCTTTTCTGTAAACGTTTTATAGTTGGAGAATAAACTTATGGGATCAGCACGGAGATACCACCTACTACTGCTGGCGAGGGAAATAGAAGTCAGTCAGGATTGATATCTGTGACAATCATAACATATGAATAGTGACTAATAAATATTCAATTTGTTATCAACAGTTCAAAAAGAGGTGGGGGGAGGGGGGGGGGGGGGGTAGACGAAAACTGCCAGCGATTCGTAATGCCAAATAAAGACGTTATAGCATATCCATTTACATAAAAATTTCATCAAAAAAAAAATCAAACTGATTGGCGAATATAATATATTGCTTCAAGTAGTGCATTCATATATACTTCTATAATAGAAACTCAACTTTTGGGAAGCAATTAACTCGTCGTCGACAAGTTGAATTACATGCATTTTTTTACTTGAAGTGCGAGATAATGAAACAAATTCGTCTCCTTTTTCCTATTAGTTAAAAGCCTACTAAACCAAAGAAATTGTGTAGACAAATTATGTCACGGTTCCGGACTATTTCAAATTAAGGGTGGACGAAATGGAGTCCGCCTGGGGTAGGCGGATTAGTAGGTGTAAGCACGCCGAAAGTTTTCAGACACATATCTGTGGTTATCTATCTCTTCTCGTCAGTTCGTTGGGGCCTAAAGGGTGGGGATATGGCGGAATGGTAGACGCAGCGGACTCAACCAGATTGAGCCTGGGTATGGAGACGTATCAAGTGGCAGTCCCCAGATTCAGGGGAACCTGGGACCATTTATCGGGCAATCCTGAGCCAAATCTTGTATTATTCAGATGAATTTCGGGCGATGAGGCGAGATAGGTGCAGAGACTCGACGGGGACCATTCCAACGAGCAGTCTGTTAGTTACTAGTTCTCGAAATAACTGAATATCTAACTTTTTTGCGTGGTTAACTGCATGGGATAAGATGTATAAGTATAAGTATAAGACTGAAACCTGGTAAGGGAATAAAATTTTAATTCTTTTCTTATTCGGACGCGGACCCCTCGGTTTGGGCCCAGCATTCATTCACGAAATTCTGTTCGTACTTGGTAATGCAACACTAAGTAGACTCCTTCTACTATAGCCAGTCCGCATATTCTTCTCTTACCTGTTGCAGGATCCCATTCCATTCCGATGAAAATTATTCAACAAGCGAGCCGGTAGCAGAAAATGATACTTTCGTGAATGGAGGTAGAGTCCCATTCTACACACTTAATGAGATAAGGAATAGCGGCGCAAGTTGCAGTGGAACGAAAATCCGTTGGTTTCGACCGTGAGGGTTCGACTCCCTCTATCCCCAACGAGACACTTCAATTAACCCATTTCAGGTTGTTCGGATTCACACAATTTGTTCGGAAGCAAAATACGGAAGCCACTTCAATTTTATTTTCTTTGGTCTTTCCGAAACACTTCGCAGGTGAGCCATTCAGGCTTTTAATATACGTGAATGGCTCAGTCGAGCCCCCTCCCCCTCCAGACTTTATTTACTGGAAACGATATTGTGTTAAACAGGTAGACGAAGGCGAGATCAACGGTTTGACTAGGCAAGAAACTGGAGTTTAAAAATAAACTTCACTGATTTCTAGTTGAGTTTTATCCGTAAATGAATCGGCCGAGATAGCTCAGTCGGTAGAGCAGAGGACTGAAAATCCTCGTGTCACCAGTTCAAATCTGGTTCTTGGCATCCAAATGGTTTGTGAGATAAGCCAAACCAGTTCTGGTATTGCAGAAAATCAACCAGCCCTGAAGGAGCTAACCAAAAACCAGGAAGTATCTTGAAAACTGGGTGGGTTACTCGAGAGCTTGGTAACCGTAAACAGTTTTGGTAAGGATTAGATGGTAGGTAACGGTATCCCGACGGTCGGGAAGTAAGTTTTCAGACGAGACCAATTTCTTCTTTCACCCTCGTACGAATTAATAGGCATCCTGTAACTCGTAGAAATTGGGTACGACGTAATCTTTGCGTAGAGGCCACCCTACCCAACTTTCAGGCATCAGTATACGCCTAAGGTGCGGATGACCCTGATGGATTATTCCCAACATGTCATAGGATTCACGTTCCTGGAGATCTGAGCTTTTCCAAACCCAGTAAACCGAAGGTATTCTAGGGTCTTTTCTTGGAACAAATATTTTTGTACACACTTCCTCGGGTTGATCTGGCTGATCTCGCATCTGTGTCAGGTGGTATACACTGACTAAAGACCCTCCCGGTGCCGAGTCGTAAGCGCATTGAGGGCGCAGGTAATTGAAGCCGTAAGCATATGGGGCGACAGCTACAGACAACCACTCCTCCGACTTGACTTGCAAAGTCTCGACACCCCTGTAATCATAACCCAAAGGTCGGTGGGAAAACTTATGTTTGGTTGACCAAGCGGATAATCGACCCCGCGTCTCGATATTGAACTTATCCCTATCGATAGTGTTCATATTGGTTGATACCTCTCCCTTTTTATCCAGGTATGAAATAAAATCTAGTTATTCGCCTACTTCTGATACTTACTTCTCAGGCCTATCTCCAAGCTTTTGAAAGTTTTCCGAGAAATTATTTGATAAGAGCTTTGTGTCACAATTAGTTAATTCTTGATTGTATTCACCTATATGAATGCTAGGTACAAAGCGAAATCGATGATTTAGGTTGGGGTATTTCGTTCGGGTGGGGCGGGAAGCCCGATCTATGAAACTTCCTCTAGCAATTTTCTTACGGAGTTTTGTTACGGCATCAATAATAGCTTCAGGTTTGGGTGGGCAACCCGGCAAATAGATATCAACGGGAATTGATTTGTCTACCCCGCGAACGGTGCTGTAGGAATCTGTGCTAAACATGCCCCCTGTAATGGTGCAAGCTCCCATAGCGATTACATACTTCGGATCAGGCATTTGCTCGTAGAGTCTTACGAGGGACGGGGCCATCTTCATGGTTACAGTGCCAGCGGTAACAACTAGGTCTGCCTGCCTAGGACTGGATCTGGGTACTAGACCGTATCGGTCAAAATCAAATCGTGAACCAATTAGGGAGGCAAATTCGGTGAAGCAGCAGCTGGTGCCGTATAGAAGTGGCCACAAACTGGAAAGTCTGGACCAGTTGGAGAAATCACTCATATTAGCTAAAAAAATTGAATTCGACACACCCCATTCGGGGAGGGGAGGCTCCGCCGAATTGAGGGGGATATCTACACCGCGGGGTTCGACTCTCTCTCTGCCGCTTTCACCCGAATATTCGGAAGTTGACGCCATTCCGATGCTCCTTTTCGCCATGCGTGAACCAAACCAACTACTAATATAAAGATGAAAATGATCACTTCGATGAAAGCAAATAGTCCCAATTCCCTGAAAGAAACAGCCCAGGGATGGAGAAATACGGTTTCGACGTCGAAGACCGCGAAAACCAAAGCAAACATGTAATAACGTATCTGAAATCGAATCCAAGTATCTCCCTTCGGCTCAATGCCCGACTCGTAACTCGTTAACTTCTCTGGTCCTTCCCGAGTGGGAGCAATAAATCCGGGAATCGAAAAAGCTAAGTAGGGAATAGATATAGATACTAGCAGAAAAATCCAGAAGGAGTCATATTGGTGGAGCAGAAACATTTGCATACCCCTTTCGCCTCAATTTCTTAATTTAGTTGATAAACCTGGAGCTAAACGAAAAGGTGTCGACATCTGGGTTGGTAAATAACCATCGTCTTGCTATACTGCAATGGGTTTGGCACGTATAACCCCCTTGGGGAAGTGAATTAAATTTTTAGTTTGACTATACCGGTAGTTACCCCATCGATAATGAGAAGTGGAGAGGGGTGTTAGCTTTCTATTTCCGAGAATGGCAATGTCGGATTTCTAGCAGAAAATTTGGGTGATTCGTAACTTTCAACAAATTGCCTGCACATCTCTCCGATTCAGTTAGTGATTAACTGCATCAAAGAACTGACATATATATATATCTCTCACTAGAAAGAGAAAAGCTTAATAATTTAGATGTGATAATATAGTCATTTAAATAGACAACTTGGATTGATTGGGTAGACATACGGTGTGCCAACGACCTCCCACTCCTTTTTATTCGAGTTAGGACTATACGGATTCAAGCCGTAGACACTCCCGGTCATGCGGATCGGAATGTGGAGAAACGTTCTCGAACTGCGTGGCAAACCCAACATGCCGCTTTTACGGCATAGGGCTCTCCTACCAGCTGCTCCCCAATTTAGTCGGCAAAAACAGCCAATTGCTGATGCACCAACCCCTTTTCCCCCAAAAATTCTTTTTAAGGAACTACATGGGGAAAGAAGAAGTAAATCAAGCAATCCCGAAGTATCTTGAGAAGGTCACTAACGCCGCGTTGACACAGGTTTGCCTCTAGGGACACAGGTCCACCTCGCGATATCAAATATTCTCTGTCGCTTGGAAGCGGTGTGCAACACTTTCTCTACCCGAAAGTTCGTGAGACAAAGAAGAGATCTCACCTGGGGTACTCGCGCCGCCCCCACCACTTCCGGCGTCGGATAAGCCACTTACTCACCATATCAACTTCTGGGGGTTGACTTATTTTGTTTTGGTCAACCCATCTGTCATGCTACTGGTTTCTTCCGTATTCTCCGCTTCAAGTGAAACAAAAAACTATCATGCAGAGTTTCACACGAATCGTTGGGTTTCGACAAATCTCGCGAGGAAGAGACATCGGCGCACGTGTAAACGAAGCGCTCTACCGCTGAGCTATAGCCCTTGATCCATTTGATCATATATGAAATAACTTCATCGGTATCAATTAATTTCTGTCAAGTCAACGAATCGGTTTGAAAAAAGCGATATATATATATATATATATGGGATCGAATATTTCTCAAGTGATGAAACATGCTGTTGTGTCTAGCTATTTCTTCGGGTATAATAGAGATATCTATATATGAGTCACGCACCTCGATAGGTAGAGGTATAAAAAGTGACGTGGGACAAATCGATGGCAGCCTACTTGACTCAGCGGTTAGAGTATCGCTTTCATACGGCGAGAGTCATTGGTTCGAATCCAATAGTAGGTAACACTTACTAGATACCGTGATGATTAAATTGGTATCTAATAAGTTTTACTGCATATGAGACACATCAGAGGTTTTTGCGCGTAGCACGATAGTATTATCATAGGACTACCGAATCACTTAGTGCTTCTGGGCTTAGAGAAGACGCGTCAAGCCGCAGTTGAAGCTTCTAGTCTGGCCTTCGCTCTTTTAAAAGCTGAGTTGGCTTCTATTACTCTTTTCTTGCCTTCTGCCTTAGCTGAGTCAGCCTGAGCCATCTGAAAAGTTCTTCGAGCTTCGTCGGGATCGATTTCGGTAGCTCTTTCCGCTTCGTTAACTAATATTGTTACCCGATTGTTATCTACCATGGCGAAGCCGCCCATCAGCGCCATTGAAGACCACTGCCCATCGTGACGTATTTTCGAAACTCCCATATCCAAAGCTGTAAGAAGCGGCGCATGATTGGGTAGTATACCAACCTGACCACTATTGGTGGATGAAACGATTTCCCAAACCTCGGAATTCCAAACTATTCGATTAGGGGCCATTACGCGAAGATTCAATACCATCTCTTTTACTGACCCTCCGCTTGTAAAGCCGCAGCTTTCGCAGTGGCTTCGTCGGTATTGCCAGCTAAGTAAAAAGCTTGTTCGGGGAGATTATCCAACTCTCCAGGAAGAATCATTTGAAATCCCTTAATGGTTTCTGATAAACTGACGTACTTACCCGGGGAGCCGGTGAAAACTTCTGCCACGAAGAAGGGTTGCGACGAGAAACGTTCTATTTTCCGAGCCCTAGCTACCGTCAGGCGATCTTCCTCGGATAACTCGTCTAGTCCGAGAATAGCTATAATATCTTGAAGTTCCTTGTAACGTTGCAAAGTTTGCTTAACTCCCTGTGCCGTGTCGTAATGCTCCTCACCCACAATCCAAGGCTGTAACATAGTCGAGGTCGAATCCAGCGGGTCTACGGCTGGATAAATACCTTTCGCCGCTAATCCCCTCGAAAGCACGGTAGTAGCGTCTAGGTGTGCAGATGTCGTGGCGGGAGCCGGGTCAGTCAAATCATCGGCAGGTACGTAAACAGCTTGAATGGAAGTTGTTGATCCCTCCTTGGTGGAAGTAATTCTCTCCTGCAATGATCCCATTTCTGTACCAAGGGTCGGTTGATAACCCACGGCAGGAGGCATCCTACCCAGTAACGCCGAGACCTCCGATCCCGCCTGGACAAAGCGGAAAATATTGTCAATAAATAGGAGTACATCTTGCTTGTTAACATCTCGAAAGTATTCCGCCGTTGTTGGAGCAGTTGAGCCAACTCTCATACGAGCTCCCGGTGGTTCATTCATCTGACCATAAACCAGAGCCACCTTTGATTCCGAAATGTTTTGTTCATTAGTAACTTTTGACTCTTTCATTTCCATGTAAAGGTCATTACCTTCACGTGTACGTTCTCCTACCCCGCCAGATACGGATACACCTCCATGAGCTTTCGCAATATTATTGATTGATTCCATAATAAGAACCGTCTTTCCAACTCCAGCCCCACCAAATAACCCGATTTTTCCGCCTCTCCGATACGGAGCCAAGAGATCCGCAACCTTTATACCCGTTTCGAAAATCGATAATTTGGTATCCAACTGGGTAAATGCCGGGGCGGACCTGTGAATCGGAAATGTCGTACTAGCTTGTACGGGACCCAAATTATCTACGGGTTCGCCAAGGACATTGGATATTCGTCCCAGAGTAGTTTCACCAACGGGAACACTGAGGGGGGCTCCCGTATCAACAGCACCCATACCTCTCATCAAACCGTCTGTGGCACTCATAGCTACAGCTCTCACTTCATTATTACCTAATAATTGTTGGACCTCACAAGTAACATTAATCTCTTGACCTGCTGGATTTTGTCCCCTGACTATTAGTGAGTTGTAGATATTGGGCATTTTCCCCGGCGAGGAAGCCACATCCGACACTGGTCCAATGATCTGAGTGATATAGCCCACGTTTCTTTCCACCAATTCAGAAATTTCGAAAGAGAGAGAACTGGTTTTCGTAACTATACTATTTCGGTGTATTATCTTTATTTGATTACTGAATCGATAGAAATATATGGTATTTCATCGTTGAGTGGTCGATGGGAAGGAAGGAGTTAATCGCCCCCTTCCCACTCACTCCCCTTTATTTAAATTCGTTTTGCAGATGTAGCTATAGATAAATGAAATAGGAGGGGGGGGGGTAAACCGAACCGCAGATGAAGCAAACTTATCCTTCGTTTTGTATACGATCGAGAGGCTGATGAAATCTGCGCTCTATTCATTGAATCTTCATTATTGGGGTACGCGTTCTCCTCTCTTTCAAACGAGATTGACCATTAAACGCGAGAGATTGGCAATTATTTAGTTCGTATTCTATCGACCAGTCTAACCACGAAGAGATTCCCGAGTCAATGTATTGGGATGAGGCAGAATGCTGCTTCTTAAGCAGTTTCTGTAAGAAAACGGATTGATTAGTTGCACCCCGTGTGAGACGCGGTATAAAATGATAATGTTCCATGCTTTAAATGGAGTTTTGACAGGTATAAGTATCATGCGCGGGTTGAACTATATCCACTTCGCGTTTCACATCGAAATACTCTACCTATGCCGAGCAGATCTCATCTTTGCAAGATTTACTAATTTAGTCATAGGGAGGAACAAACCCATGTCACCACAAACGGAGACTAAGGCAGGTGTTGGATTCAAAGCTGGTGTCAAAGATTACCGACTGACCTATTACACCCCCGAATACAAGACCAAAGATACCGATATCTTAGCAGCCTTCCGAATGACCCCACAGCCCGGAGTACCAGCTGAGGAAGCCGGAGCTGCGGTAGCTGCGGAATCCTCCACGGGTACGTGGACCACTGTATGGACAGATGGGTTGACCAGTCTTGACCGTTACAAGGGCCGATGCTACGACATCGAACCCGTCGCTGGAGAAGAAAACCAGTATATTGCGTATGTAGCTTATCCTTTGGATCTATTCGAAGAAGGTTCTGTCACCAATTTGTTCACCTCCATTGTAGGTAATGTTTTCGGATTTAAGGCTCTACGCGCCCTACGCTTGGAAGACCTCCGAATTCCCCCTGCTTATTCCAAAACTTTCATTGGACCGCCTCATGGCATTCAGGTCGAAAGGGATAAACTGAACAAATATGGACGTCCCTTATTGGGATGTACAATCAAGCCAAAATTAGGTCTGTCTGCTAAAAATTATGGTAGAGCCGTCTATGAATGCCTTCGTGGTGGACTTGATTTTACGAAAGATGATGAAAACGTAAATTCCCAGCCATTCATGCGTTGGAGAGATCGCTTCTTATTCGTAGCAGAAGCTCTTTTCAAATCCCAGGCTGAAACGGGCGAAATCAAGGGGCATTACCTAAATGCTACTGCAGGTACGTGTGAAGAAATGTTGAAGAGAGCTGTTTTTGCTAGGGAGTTGGGTGCACCAATAGTCATGCATGACTATCTGACCGGAGGGTTTACCGCAAATACAAGCTTAGCTTTTTACTGCCGAGACAATGGACTGCTTCTTCATATTCACCGTGCGATGCATGCCGTGATCGATAGACAACGAAATCACGGTATACATTTCCGCGTATTGGCCAAAGCATTACGCATGTCCGGTGGGGATCATATACACGCCGGAACTGTAGTAGGCAAACTAGAAGGGGAACGAGAAGTCACTTTGGGTTTCGTCGATTTACTTCGCGACGACTATATCGAGAAAGATCGTAGCCGTGGTATCTATTTCACGCAAGATTGGGTATCTATGCCGGGTGTACTCCCCGTAGCTTCGGGGGGTATCCACGTCTGGCACATGCCCGCTCTAACCGAAATCTTTGGGGACGACTCTGTCTTACAGTTCGGTGGAGGAACCTTGGGACATCCTTGGGGAAATGCACCCGGTGCGGTAGCCAACCGAGTCGCATTAGAAGCTTGCGTACAGGCCCGTAATGAGGGTCGCGATCTCGCTCGTGAAGGTAATGAAATTATTCGCGAAGCTACTAAGTGGAGTCCGGAATTGGCTGCCGCATGCGAGATATGGAAAGCAATCAAATTTGAATTCGAAACAATTGATACGTTGTAAATAGATTTGGATCTCCGTAGCTATTTACTACTGGTATCCGTTCCGCAACAGTTGTCAGACATATTAGGAGTATCGGGAATTAGTTAATTTTCCCCATACTCCCAATACGCGATACGTATTAAGGTTGGTTAATCAATGACGGAAACTGAGAAGCACATAGTCTCGAAATGTGAATCCGAGGGTTCGAATCCCTACCAACTCGTATTGCAAAATTACGAGATACGAACGAGTAGTCTGAAGTTAAACTCAACACTTTATTAGAAACACCTCTACCATGCTGAGTTTCACAGCATATAGCTTCGCTTGTTTCGTTGGATAATAGAAATTGAATACCTACAATATGATTGATTTGATAGATAACTAGTCAATTGCCAATTATTTATTAATTGCCAATTATTTATTGGGTCAATAAACTTGGATTTGGTCCCGATTTGTTGATACCTACTTCAATTGGAGGAGAAGTTCGTCACATCATAGAAAATCTATTTAAAATTTATTTTTTCCACGGGCTAAGGGGAAACAACAGATGAGGAGATTTTTACGTCTGTAATAAATTGGTTTGAAGATAAGCGCAAATTTGGTGGATTGATTGGAGCTTTCCCCGAGGAAGCTACGAGAGGCTCTATCTCAACTGAAAAAGAAAGAGAGAAGCGGATAAGTGTTAACACGAATAGAGGATTACGGGCTCGATGCGATAACTGCGGAAATATGCTTCATGCAAAATTTTTGAAACAGAATAGAAGTGTTTGTGAAGAACGCGGTTATCATCTTTCAATGAATAGTATGGAAAGGATCGAACTTTTGATCGATCGCAACACATGGATTCCCATGGATGAAGACATGACTGCAAAAGATGTTTCAGATTTTTCCGACGAGGATTCCCACCAGAATCGGGTAGCTGTTTCTCAAGAAAAAACGGGTTTAACCGACGCCGTTCAAACAGGTATAGGATATCTAAATGGAACACTTATCGCACTTGGTGTTATGGACTTCCACTTCATGGGGGGCAGCATGGGTTCTGTCGTAGGTGAAAAGATTACTCGCTTAATCGAATATGCCACGGACAAATCTTCGCCGTTGGTCTTAATTTGTGCTTCCGGGGGAGCGCGTACGCAGGAAGGAACGTTGAGCTTGATGCAAATGGCTAAAATTTCGTCCGTCTTGCAAATCCATCAAGTTCAAAAAAAATTACTTCATATATCGATTCTTACCTATCCAACCACAGGGGGTGTCACTGCCAGTTTTGGCATGTTGGGGGATATAATTATTGCCGAATCCAAAGCGTATATAGCATTCGCCGGTAAAAGGGTAATTGAACAAACATCGCGTCAAAAGATACCTGATGGCTTTCAAGCAGCTGAGTCTTTATTTGATAATGGGCTACTCGATTCGATCGTTCCACGTAATCTCTCGAAGGGTGTTTTGGGCGAAATACCTGAGCTTTATTCATTAGCTCCTTGTAAAAGAAATTGAATTCGTTCCAAATTTTATTTCTCGTATTTCTAAATCAGCCACATCTTACCTCTTCACCAATAAACGGGAAAACAATCGTTATTTCCGTTTCTTCTTTGTAATGAAAAATTTCTCGGATCTTTTGGTGTCGGCGTACTCGTTCCCTCCCCGATAAACCCCAAAAAATGAAAAATCCAAATTAGATTATTTTACTGGAAGCCTGTAAACCCCTTTTCTTTCTGGAACAAAGGGAATATCATTATATATTAGAAAGAAGAGTGAAACAGAGATATATCGTTGTATAAATAAATTTCTTCTTTTCTTTATTGTAGTTGAGGTAATTTTATCATGGCAGCATCTCATCTACCCTCTATTTTCGTACCCCTAGTCGGTTTGGTGTTTCCAGCAGTTGCAATGGCTATTTCATTTCTATATGTGGAGCGGGATGAAATCCTATAATTCTCTTCCCATTTTCTGGAGACGGAGCAAACCGCTCGGTGACTTCCTGATACCAATTGAATTCGAAGTCTAGTCTTAGCTAATACTTAATCAAGATGAATTCCCTCTTTCTTGGTGGTTATCCCCGTCCCAACAAGCTCGGGAAAGAATGCTACTCCAATCAATCTATGTCTCATTTTCATTTCATACAGAAATGAGATATAGATTGATTATTTGTTCTTAGGGTGAGATACATGTAGATAACTACCCCATCCCATATGCTATGCTTGAACCCCATCTTTGCACTTCGTTATTAAACGCGAATAAGTCGCAAACAAGCGGAAGTGATGGACTGAATAAGGAAATGGGGGAAGCAAAATTGATGACAAAATGGCTAATCCATCTATTACGCAATCTGTGAGGAAATAGTAATGAATTGCCGCTCCAAATGGATCCAAGTAGATTTCATAAAAGGCTCCCGTACATTTGCAAATTCATGTTGGGCCTGTATCCTTGTCTGCGGCGCAACAGGTTTTCTACTAGTGGGATTCTCTAGCTGCGTCGGGAAAGATCTGATCCCCGGACTTTCATCCGAACACATTGTTTTTATCCCACAGGGTGTTGTAATGTGTTTTTACGGGATTGCAGGCCTCTTTCTCGGGCTGTATCTGTGGTGTACTGCGTTTCGGAACGTGGGGGGCGGATACAACTTGTTTGATAAGCGAGAAGGGTTTTCTTCCATCTTTCGGTGGGGCTTTCCCGGAAAGAATCGTCGCATCCACATTCGACTTGTACTAAAAGATGTGGAAGCGGTTGGATTAGAAAGTAGGGGAGGCTTTTATCCACGTCGAATTCTCTACCTGAAAGTCAGGGGTCGGCGAAATATCCCACTAACTAGGATCGGTGAAGGTTTAGCCCTAGAAGATATGGAAGAAAAAGCTGCCGAACCCGCTCGTTTCCCACGCGTATCGATTGAAGGTTTTTAAAATTTATCGAATTTCAGAACCGGATGATTTGCAAAAAAATGCAAGGCTACTGGAGTGGAGGGAGCTACGGAAAGAGAAAGTTCGGGGGGGGGGGGGTCCGAAGCAAAGAAGGGATATCCTAATTACAAGAATTTATCTGATTAGTCTCGTACTTCGCTTATTTCCTCCTCCCGATTGATAGATAGTTACAGTTAATATATGCGATTACATCACTGGAAGCGAAGAATTCTTCGACGGCTTTTTAGTACTCCACAACGTTCCCCGGATAGAGCTTATGAGGCTAGTAAGCAACTACAGCCCTTGATAAACGACTCCCCGCTTCTCGTGCGAATGGAATTATCCCCCCCAACACCGGAGGAGTTGCCGCGGGCCACGACAGCGCCCACAAACACGGCATCCAAGAAATCTAGATATCTAATATATTGCAGTCTCTTAGAGCACAGATTTAGCATATCTATTTTGGGAATGCAAAAAGACCTGAAACTCATTTTCGGGACAAAGCTACTGGGATTGTTTCCAATTGGGTGCCATTGCGCAAAAAATTTTTTGACAGAAAATTGTTTGAATACGTCTTCGCCGAACCTTCCAGATACTTCGCTTCTCCAAGATATATCTTTAAAATCTCGCCAAAGTTGTTACACGAATGGCGAAACAATCAGTAGACGAAGGAAAAAAGTTAGTTTCTCAGAAGATAAACTGGAGAATGATTTTCCTCCCGCAAAAGGATGTGTCTTTTACAAGTTGGATGGTATGGAAGAAATAAGTAGGAAATTAGCTTGGATTGAAGCGACTTCAAATGAGTTTGATGCCAAGGGAGCACGTTGTTCCGTAAACTTTCTCCCATTCCAAACTACCAAAAAAGTGATTGAAAAATCATTTAGTTACGAATCAGCAAATTTTCCGTCGGCCTACGAGTCAATTAGTTTGGTGCCTCGGTCTGTAACCCGCACTTTATCCAGGTTCGGGGCAGAATTGACAAACCAATCAAGTGCGTTGGTACATAATGATTTCGACTTAGCTAAAAACCAAGCATTAGTTTCCCTTCAATATGTTGGGTGTTTCCTGCTTCTCCCTCTCACGATTCCAATCAGTTTCAGAAATTGGTTTTTAGAGTCTTGGATTAGGGGCTGGTGGAACATTACCCAAACCCAGGTGTTTATCAACCCCCTTCAAGAGGAAAAGGCTCTGAAGCAGCTCCGAGAGGTAGAAGCATTGCTCTGGTTAGATGACGCGACTGAACATTTGGCAGATACGCAGTTGCAAAATTATGATGCAAATGCATATGACGAGACTACTCAATTGGCAATAATGTATAACGAACTGAATATTCAGCTACTGCTGCAGCTAGTAACCGATGTAATTAGTATTGCCATCCCAGCTTTATTGCTTATAACGGGTCGAAAGAGACTTGCAGTTTCAAATTCCCGGATTCAGGAGTCATTTTATAGTTTGAATGACACGACGAAAGCGTTTTCCATTCCCTCACTAACTGATTTATGTGTAGGATTCCACTCGCCCCATGGTTGGGAAATAGTCATAGGCTCCTTCTTCGAACATTTCGGCCTAATTCCCGATAAATATGTAATTTCTCGCCTCGTCTCAACCTTTCCAGTTATTTTAGATACAGTATCCAAATATTGGATTTTTCGTCACTTGAGTCGCACATCTCCCTCGATTGTAGCAACTTATCATACAATGAGTGGGTGACAACCACTTCTCCGAATTTGCATCTAGCAGGCTAGACTAGTCCACCCATTTGGGTTATTTGCACCCCCCCCCCTTCTCGTTCGTCATCTGCTAATAATGATCGAAGGGTTATAGAAGAGGAAAGAATTGGAACAGGAAGAAATTATTTGCTACCAAGCGGACACATGACCCGTTTGTACAAAGACTTGAGACTAATCACCAATCTATGCAAAGAAGAATTACGAATAACTGGATGGAGAAGTGGTGGATTCTGTCACTTGCGGTATCGATCGGTTTCGGTGAATTAAACTGTCCATCTGTATCAAATGCATATCCGATTCTTGCACAACAGAATTATGAGAATCCCCGAGAAGCTACGGGGCGTATTGTGTGCGCCAATTGTCACCTAGCCAAGAAACCTGTGGATATTGAGGCCCCGCAATCCGTTCTTCCCGATACTGTATTTGAAGCAGTTGTTAAGATTCCCTATGATACGTAGATAAAATAAGTACTCGCAAACGGGAAAAAAGGCGGGTTGAATGTCGGCGCTGTCCTCATTCTACCAGAGGGGTTCGAATTGGCTCCTTCTAATCGCATCCCAGTGGAAATGAAAGAGAAATTGGGAAAATTGTCGTTTCAGAGTTACCGTCCCGGGAAAGAAAATGTAATCGTCGTAGGACCAGTGCCGGGCAAATTATACAGCGAAATCATATTTCCGATTATCTCACCGGACCCTGGTACTAACAAAGAAGCTCATTTCCTGAAATATCCCATTTATGTTGGGGGGAATAGGGGGAGGGGACAAATCTACCCAGATGGGAGCAGAAGCAACAACACGGTCTATACCGCTTCAGTAACGGGAAAAATAAAGAGGGTTGTTCGTAAAGAAGGAAAGGGTGGATACGAAATCACTATCGAAGAGTCATCCGAGAATCGTGAAACAACTGATACCGTCCCCCCCGGCCTCGAGCTCATCGTTTCGGAAGGTGAGTTCGTCAAGGCCGATCAGCCATTGACTAATAACCCCAATGTTGGTGGATTTGGTCAGGGAGAAGTTGAAGTCGTACTCCAAGACCCGTTGCGTATTCAGGGTCTCATAGCTTTTTTTGCATCGGTTGCCTTGGCACAGATTTTCCTCGTGCTTAAGAAGAAACAGTTTGAGAAAGTCCAGTTGGCAGAAATGAATTTCTGACTGCCTACTCTTTCCGTTTCTCGCCATCCCTCCCGTGGCTAAATAACCCAACTGATAACTGCGTGTAGAAAAAGAGATCTCCACCTGTCTTTTTTTTTCTTCTTCAGTCAATGGTTTGATAGCCGAACGGAGAGTGTTGATTGCGTCGACTTTGGCTTCGTCGGCGGCGTCAACGACGTCGTCGACGTCACCCACATGTATTCTCTGACGCAATCGGTTGACTTCTTCACCGACCAGTTCCCCAGTTCGACTCTATCAAGTCTGAACTGGGGCACAGAAGATGCAACGTCGGGTGGGGAGGTAGACCACAAATATGGATAGGACTAGTTGGTAAGATTGCTTTTAGAAAGAAGTAAAGAAAAAAAAAAACTTCATTTGTTAGTTTGTTAAAATAGAAGTTGTACCCGAAAATCTATTGATTGATCCGATTATATCAAACCAGCTTTCTCTCCCGGACTGGAATACCTCTCCCAAACCGGAATGTCGAATTTCCCATCTGTATAAATTATAGGATTGAAAAAAAACTGTAGGAAGAACTATTCGTTCTAGTTGTCACATTCAGCCTCGACCGATTCTTTAGATATAAAAGAATCGATCGACCCGTCTACTCAAGAAATGCGTCGTGGAGCTATGATACCAATGAAGCTGAGCATTACTACGTCCGGTCGACGAATCGACTACAATTCAACATATCACTAATCTGTCTCTATCTAACTAAATAGAGATATATTGAATTGAACCGCTTTTTCCTTCTCCTTCTTTAGGTAAAAAGGGAAGAAAAAACGGAGACTTCGCTTGCTTGTAGAATTCGGCAAAATTTTATTGATCAAACGGCAATTATTATTGAGGAGACGACCCCAACCCCGAGTAAGCTCCGTAAGAGGATATGCCTAGCGAACCTATCACAAGTGTACCGGCTACAGTACCTACCAACCACAAGGGAATCCTTCCAGTGGTATTTGTCATCTGCGCCACCTCCTTACCCCGTACTTTCCTGGCTTTATCATCCGGCCTCGACTCGAGACATGAACAGTCACAAATAATTGGGATCTCGATCTCTTTCAGACAATTCTTTTTAGTTTCTAATTAAAAAAGTAATTAGAAAATAGAACGGCAAGTACGAAAATCAGTAATAATCCCCGATAAAGGCTTGTACGATTCGATTCTACACTCTGTTTATTTGGATTCGGTTGTGTCATAAATTCGGAGCTCACTAAAAACTATCTTTGAATGAATTGCATAGCTGATATGGACCCCAAGAAGAAAACTGTAGGGACAGCTAAGCCGTGAACGGCTAACCACCTAACAGTGAAAATCGGATAAGTTTTATCTAAAGCCATTGGTTTCTCCTAAAAGAATTTGGTGAATGCGTCGACCTGTTCCAGCGAATCGAAGCGGCCAGTTACCAAGGGAACTTCTTGTCGGCTCTCTGAAAAATATTCGTTTGGGCGGGGGCTTCCAAAAACATCGTAAGCTAAACCTGTACTGACAGATGGCCAGCCTGCAATAAACGGGGAGGGTATAGTAATGCTGTGGATGACCCAGTATCAAATACTAGTAATGATGTCAGCAAAGGGGCGTTCTCCTGTATTCCCAGACATGTTCAGCTCCGTATCTATCTATATCTATCTTGTAATACTAAGAAGGATTGTTTCCCGAAAAAGAAAGGGGATGAAAGATGCAGGATCCACCAGTAAACCTTTTCGAACGGGAACTGACCCCAATTAGAATGTCACTTTTATACCCAGGGTATATCCGAAATATACTGGTTCAGTATAGCTAGCTCGCCTTTGATGCGGCAAGGTTACTCGCTCCTCACAGGTGAGGTGTTCGATACTTACGAAATTTCTGATGGGTGGTTGCCTACACCCAGACCAAACCGACTAGAAAGCCTTGGCCGGCTTCAGACCCGTACGGCGGTTTGCGGGCGCGGGGATCTCCTCCACTGCTCCGTCTTCCAGCCTGCCTTCGTATCTCGGCGTGTCCGGGCAATTACTGATTTCAACCAGGCCTAGGCGTATTAGTAGGCCAAAGAGATAGCCATTCCAAGGGGAATGGGGGCAGTTGCCGAAAAAGGGGGAGACTTCATTTAGCAATTACTAACCGATTAATTAACGATCGAGAGATACTATGTGGTTGCCTACCTCATAAATCGAACTAGTAAGACATAAATTAAATGAGTGAGACATAATTATACCAAATAAACTAAATTGATGGGTTCAGATCACCCCGATAAATGGGACTAATCAATCCCGACTTAGCAAATTTGAGTAAACGACTTTGATTCAGTAAGTTCGGGTGATAAACTACTCAGAGAAATCGTATACTAACCCATCTGTCAGATATTTTGGTATTCAAATTTATGCTCACTCTATCAAGCCACTTCGCCTTTTTGACGTCTGTATTAACTTCGACCTTAGCTTTATTTGTTGGATTGAACAAGATTCAGATTCTGTGACTTATCATTATCATATAGAATCTAGATGGAGGGGGAGAAGGGCGGAAAAGGGGGCCCCGCCGGCGCCTACTAATTCATTGCACTTACCAATTACTATTCGGTTGGCGCGAAAATCAACTTTGGTAAGTTCGGTAAGTATTTACATTAAATATCTATAAACTGGAATGGTTGAAGCATCACTATCGGGAATTGTGTCGGGTTCGATTCCGATAACCCTAGCTGGATTATTTGTAACTGCATACCCACAATATCGACGCGGCGATCAACTAGATATTCGATAGAATCTAAAAATTGTTGCATCTCAAACATCAAACGAGACGTTGATTTAGAAGAAAGGTTAAAAAATATTCATCTAGAAATCCTTTTTTTACTTTCCATTACCTCATCATTTCTAGGATTTGTTTGAAAATATTTGTTTATCTAAGAAACATACATGAGGGGCTGCTTCGGCGACAACAATTTCGTTGCCTTCATTTTCCAATTACTTCGTATTCGACACGTAATTAGTTATATCAAGTAATCCTTGGGTAAGCGGTAGTAGGCACGCCCTGTAGGATTCGAACCTACGACATCGGGTTTTGGAGACCCGCGTTCTACCGGACTGAACTAAGGGCGTCCCCTTTTTACCTCCGGGGTCCCTTTTTTCTTCGAGTGAAAAGGCGGCGCAGCTTCCTTCCTCACTCTGCGAGGAGGAAGTTGGGGGTGATGTAGGAGTTGGAAATTTTTCCCCCTCCGCAGTAAATTGGTGAGACTAGAAGTCCCAGCCTCGAAGCTTGGTGCATGGATCGAAAATAATAGGGATGACGGGATTTGAACCTGCGACATTTTGTACCCAAAACAAACACGCTACCGAGCTGCGTTACATCCCTACTAGTCTCGATTTGCAACTGGTATCGTCGATCCAATGCTACTTCATCTAATTTATTATAACCGGTAGCTGTAGGTACCGGCTACCAGTAAAAGTAAAATTTATTTTTCGATAGATAGTTGTCTCTTATCACTCCGTTCAATTACTACTCTTTCTTTTTCCCCACCTTTCATCGACATCGCGGGTGTTAGTACCACTGTTAGTACCACTAATATTGAGTACTCCGAAGTTATCAATTTTTCCTTCAGAAAAGTTGATTTGTAAGTTCCAAATAATCGGTTCTCCGGAAGTGAGAGGAAAGAAGTAGAAGAGGAATAGAGACTAAGAGGTATATAAATAGAACTTTAGAAATAAGGAGTATTATTAATGCAACATGTGAAGATATACCTATCTACGGCCCCTGTCGTAGCTGCAATATGGTTTGGCTTGCTAGCTGGTTCCTTAATAGAAGTAAATCGCTTCTTCCCAGACGCTTTACTATTTCCGTTTTTCTGACCCAAAGAACTAACTACAGAGGGATCAGACGAGTCAAAAAAATCGGATAAATTTACGTCTCGCGAGACGAGTGGCGCGTAACCGAGTTATTGATGGGGGGTAGCTGAAACTTAAATCTTATTGTTAAAACTTTCCGAGTAGTCCGCTCAAACAAATTTGGATCTACTTGCGACCCTCCCCCCTCAAAAAAAAAAAACCTTATCTTATTATGATGCAATTGATTTTATGACCAAAAGTAAAGATGCGAGGGTAACCACTGCTTTGGCATGTACAATTTGTACTTGCAAAGAGGCTGGCGACAGCGACAAATCCACGGGTATTTCTCGATACACCACACGTAAGAATCGCCGTAACACACCTACTCGGTTGGAATCGAAGAAATTTCGCGTCTGTTGCCACAAACATACTTATCACAAAGAACTAAAGAAGTAAAGGATATTTCTGATTAATTGGTAAGTAATCAATATTAATTTGTATTGGTAGTCACAAAAAAATATCACGAATAAATTTAAACGATCTCTCCGTAGACGTTCCCCGTCTATTCGCTCCGATGAAGCTATTGATTACAAAAATACGAGTTTACTTCGTCGATTCGTCGGTGAGCAGGGAAGAATCCTATCGAGACGGATGAATAGATTAACCTCCAAGCAGCAGCGTTTGGTAGCTATCTCTATAAAGAGAGCCCGTATTTTGGCTTTGCTACCCTTTTCAAACAACGAAAATTAGATAATTTTGGAAAATTGACTTCCGGGGGATTTTTCAATTCGATAACTAGGAATCTCCTGCGAAAGCAACGTGATTGAATGTTTTTAAGTCGAATCAAACTGATGTCTATAAGATAGTCTGTCCTTCCGTTTGTCTTTTCCTCCTTCTCCTCTCCCTGTGACAGATCCGCAAATTAACCCGTCCTCTATTTCTCTATTTCTGGCCTCTCCGTTTAATCCGGAGAGGCTTACCGCTGCATGTCAATCTCTCTCGTTATTAATTTCTCGTACGGGCCTAGGGGAACGGTAAGCATCTGGAGTAGCTACTTGCGCGAGTGTCTTGCGATTCAGAAAAACTTGATTCCCAAACAAATTGTGAATCATCGAACTGTACGTAACTCCATTTTTTCGCGCCGCTGCATTAATCCGAGCGATCCACAGACGGCGAAATTTTCTCTTTCGGTTGTTTCTATCTACATAAGCGCAAGCTAATGCCCTTCTTTCCTGCTGGTTCGCTGTTCTAAATAATCTCGAATGAGCCCCCCGAAACCCGGATGCGAAATCGAGAATGTTTTTGCGATATCTACGAGCTATGGATCCCCGTTTTACTCTGGTCATTATAAGTATAGCCTCGCGGAAAATTATATTTTCGTCCGAAAAATCCATTTATTCCTGGGCTCCGCTACTCCCTCAAATAGTTTCGTTTCAATATCTCTTATTTAGAGATATCGATTTAGAAATATCAATTTAGAGAAATAGGTAAGCTGTGTCATACTGAAACGTACCCCATCTGGAGAGATGAAAATCCCAAAGATAGATTTAGATTTTAGTTGCACTATGTGCGGTGACATACCGCGCCTTTCAATTCTTAGAAGGTCGCAGGTAGTTGCTTCATAACTATCGGGAATTTTGTCGGCTGTGACAAATTCCCGTCTTTTTATCTGATGTGATAAATAGAGATTCCGGCAGCTTTGGCTACTCCGACTTTCCCCCCCGCAAATACTCCGGTACAGGTTGGATACCCGATCAGCATCTGCCTACCTGTCAGTAAGCAGTACGTTGTACCGGAGATACTACGGATTCCGATGTTTCCGTGGTCAATCTCTTATGGCAGCCGGGTCCCCCCTATATACCGGAGCCTAGGCTTTTCCGAAGATAAGGAAAACGAAATTGCTGTTGGCGGGTCGCATGATCCCCAATATTTAACTCATCCCATCAAGCTGGGCTTTCTCACTTCCATTTCTTATTTGTTTCGGAAGAAATCATATGTATAGTAACGGTATTTTACGCTGGAGATTGGCGGAACAGCTGACCCGTATTTATTGCCATTGCAATGGGATTGGCGGAAGAGGTATAGAAGTTGATATCACCCGCTTGGCTTCGCTTAATAACTCAACTTTATTATCACCGATTGACTTTTGTCGTCCCAAATCAAAATGATCGGATTTGCACCGACTTAAACCACGAATTTCCACTTCTTATCGAAACAGATGGATTATGGATTTATCCCTATTTCATTCGGGGGATTATCTCACAACATCAACCCCTTAATGTCTTAGGTTTCCGATCCGAACAGGTCACACATACACCCTAGTACACACACCTCTCCGTTGGGGGCATCCCCGAAGAGCGGGGGATTTCGTCCCACTCTTCAACCGTTGCCTCGCTTTTCTAATAAGTTGCTGATTTGTTGGCACGTTCAAAGACGCAGAGATTTTATTCGGTTCGAAATATTATCAACCATTTGGGGAAACTTTCTAGATCTCGGTATCCAACAATCAATCTTTACAGGATTCTTTTGTTTGAAGCACTAAAAGAAACTTCGAAGATTTGCTTTTTTTTTCCCAATGGATGGATTAGTAACTGGCTGAGCTAATAAACGTGAAACTACGAAAAAAAAAATTGAGTAAGAGGAATTCACTTCTTTTTTGTAAGTGTCAGTTACTTCCTACCCATCGAATCTTTAGGCTGACGCGTTTTCCAACGCCACGGGGTCCGCAACGCCGTAATCCTGGGCTTCTTCTGCTGGCGGAAAAACGTCTCTTTCCATGTCTTCAGAAATTATCCATAAAGGTTTACCAGTTCTTTGGGCATAGACTTTGGTTATGCAATCGCGGAGTTTTGATGCTTCTTCTGCTTCCATAACGCATTCCCCAGCTTGTCCGTCGTAATACGAACTAGCGGGTTGATGAATCATTACCCTAATTACATGATTCTGATTAAGTCCAACCGTACAAGCAAATTCTTTTGCATACGGCTACACTTCTGGTGGGGCAACAAAGTCTGTTCGAATCGGTAGTTAAACATTAACTCCTTGTCTTAAAAGACAGATTTACTTCGTTGTAAAGCCCCTTCCTCTTGCAATACCATGGGAAGAGTATTACGAGATCATACCATCCTTTCTTTCAAACGTATTATGATGATTCCGTCGCTGTAGCGCGCCAGCAATCCCAGAGTTTGCTATATATACCCTCGATGGACAACGAAATTGACATCGCTCAACTCTTTAAAAACTTGATGTTTTATTTCTATAAAAAAACCCGAAGTTTAATAAATTATGTAGATTCGATATTTCATGCAATTTATGACGCTGGGATATATTGATTTCGATCCGGAATGAATCTACTACAAGTCAAAAAATTTATTTTGATTCACTTTACCTCCTCAGCGTTTCATTATTTCATAGTTGGATGTTTGTGGGGGGAATCGCCAAGTAATAATTGCCATGCTACTGTTACCCCAACTAGGCGAAGGCAAAGTTCTAACCCGCACAAATCATTGGCGCCAAGCGTGAGGTAGTGCTATACGTCTGGTAATTTCTCCCCCAGCCAAAATGGAAGATCCCATCGAAGCAGCTAGTCCCATGCAAATAGTATGTACATCTGGCACGACAAATTGCATCGCGTCGTAAGCAGATATTCCGGCTAATACCGCCCCACCTGGTGGATTTACATACAAGTACATATCTTTGGCTTGATCTTCCCCATTTAGATACATCATGATACCGATAAGTTGATTGGCGATTTCGTCATCGACCTGTTGACCCAGAAAAGGAAGTCTCTCTCGATAAAGCCGGTTGATTGGGATAGGTTTCCGCGACTCCCACTCCGCCCCCCCCCCCCAGAACCGTATAGGTATCGTTAGATACATACGGCTCCGCTAGCTTCTATACGAAATGAGTGTAAGAAAAAACTATTGCTTCTTCTTTCTCCCATGTCTTCGATCCCACCGTATTGGAGCTTCCGGTTCAAGTTTGTCTGGCCCAGCTTTCCCACATTCTGAACCACTTCGTGACTGGTGGTCGGTGAATTCACTCCAGCGTGTCAACTTCTTCCCCTTGCACCAGCGCATTTCTGTTCGTGATTGAGTCCTTTTGATGCAAAGAGTCTTTAGGTTCATCTTCTACCCCGGAGGTTGTGGGGTTCCGACCGCCATTTGCACATACGGAACAAATAGTTTCACTTCCCCTATATCTATTTCCACATCTTATGTAACATATTCACAGAAAAATCTATTTAAATTTTTTTCTGTTCTGGTTTTCATTTCATAGTCATTCTGGCTACGATTGATTTTTGGGATTGAGTAACCGGAGCCTAGGCAATCTGTTTATTCCAACTAACCGTGGATTCTAACGACTACCAAACCTATTGACAGATTTTTCTCACACATTTGACCACTGATAGATTAGTCAATTCCAAGCGAGATAGAGACAAATCAATCGGATAAGAGATGATGGAAACGGGTTCCGTCCGGCTCGACGCACCTGACAAGTCGCACTATACGTCAACCCGAGCTGCATCCTCTTCCCCAGGGAGACGAAAGGGTACCTTTGGAACACCAATTGGCATATAGAAACTACCGAAGGAGGTTGTAGTTACCTCCAAATTGGGGACGTAGAAGCCGAAAAGGAGCTTATGTCACATTATAACACGCCTGACGAAGACGACGTAGGTGAAAGAAGTCGTACCTTTTTGCAGATATTAACAGACTCTGATGGGACCAATCTCTACGTTGTTATGTAAAGCGCGTAAATGCTAAAATATCCATGCCTTCATCTGTTCCTGAAAGAAAAGTTACTGGCTTATCCCACATCACTACGTGTTTCGTACAAACAAGTAGGTGAAACAAGAGAAGAGAACTGCTTCTAGTCACGAACCAAATTATTGATTTGTATATTTCACACAACAAATTTTATCTCGTCTATTTATAACTTAATAACGCAAGCCTGTATTGCAAGAAAGTTACGTAGTGGTCACTCATCTCCAATATCCAAGAAAGGGGTTTCTCACGGGTTTGCCTCGGTATCGCGTCCATACCGTCGTATTAAACGATCCCGGTCGTCTGATTTCCGTGCATCTGATGCATACTGCTTTGGTCGCTGGCCGGGCGGGTTCAATGGCTTCATATGAACTAGCTGTTTCTGACCCATCGGATCCCGTTCTTGATCCCATGTGGAGGCAGGGTATGTTCGTCATTCCATTTATGACTCGCATTGGAATAACGAAGTCGTGGGGAGGCTGGAGCATCACCGGGGATACCGCAACTGATGCGGGTATCTGGAGTTACGAAGGAGTAGCCGCGGCCCATATCATACTATCCGGTTTGTTGTTTTTAGCCGCTATCCGGCACTGGGTGTATTGGGACCCGGATCTGTTTCGCGACGATCGCACGGGAAAACCATCCCTGGATCTACCAAAAATATTTGGAATCCACCTATTTCTTTCAGGAGTACTTTGTTTCGCGTTTGGAGCATTTCACGTAACAGGTTTGTTTGGCCCCGGTATTTGGATATCAGATCCTTACGGATTAACCGGAAAAGTGGAACCCACAGATCCGGCTTGGGGGGCCGAGGGTTTCGACCCATTTGTACCGGGCGGAATAGCCTCGCATCACATAGCAGCGGGAGTTTTAGGTATACTAGCGGGTTTGTTTCACCTCAGTGTTCGTCCTCCCCAACGGTTATACAAAGCTCTACGTATGGGAAATGTCGAAACCGTGTCGTCTAGCAGTATTGCTGCCGTATTTCTTGCCGCTTTTGTGGTTTCCGGAACCATGTGGTACGGCTCTGCCGCCACTCCGGTCGAATTGTTCGGCCCCACCCGTTACCAGTGGGATCAGGGGTACTTCGAACAAGAAATCGAGAAACGAATACGATCAGGTCAAGCCGAAAATCTAAGTCTATCCCAGGCTTGGTCGAAGATTCCGGAAAAATTAGCTTTTCACGACTACATTGGTAATAACCCCGCCAAAGGGGGATTATTTAGAGCAGGTGCAATGGACAACGGAGATGGTATAGCTGTCGGTTGGCTAGGCCATGCTGTCTTCAGAGATAGGGAAGGCCATGAACTTTTTGTACGCCGTATGCCAACTTTTTTCGAAACATTTCCCGTAGTCTTGGTAGATGGCGAGGGCGTTGTGAGAGCTGATGTACCGTTTAGACGAGCAGAATCGAAATATAGCGTTGAGCAAGTCGGTGTAACCGTAGAATTCTTCGGTGGTGAACTAGATGGTGCTAGTTTCAGTGATCCAGCCACGGTGAAGAAATATGCCAGGCGCGCCCAATTAGGTGAGATCTTCGAATTTGATCGCGCCACTCTAAAATCGGATGGTGTTTTTAGAAGTAGCCCACGGGGTTGGTTCACTTTCGGCCACGCCACGTTTGCCCTCATTTTCTTCCTCGGCCACATTTGGCACGGTGCTAGAACCTTGTTCAGAGACGTTTCTGCCGGTATCGACCCCGACTTGGATGCCCAAGTTGAATTCGGGGCATTTCAAAAGTTGGGGGATCCAAGTACTAAAAGACAAGCTGTTCAAAAGATTTTTTCTTATTTATCCTATTAAACCAATATCTCTCTCAGGTTAGTTACAAAAACTGACTGAGTTGTAAAGTAATAAATAATTGTTTCGTCAAAACTTAATAAATTAATTGAATTGAATAGTTTTGGATACACCGAAGCCAAGAAAAAAAAAGAAAATTTGAGGGAACTATAAGTTTCCTCCAGCTCAATTAGTATGAAAGATATCTCTAAAATACCACTATTACGGCCGAATCCACGGAAGCACTGGTTTACACATTTCTGTTGGTAGCAACTTCGGGTATAATATTTTTCGCCATTTTCTTCCGGGAGCCCCCCAAAGTACCTAGCAAGGGTAAATAAAAAGCTTTCTTCGATTTCAATTTTTTTTTTCTCTTTCTAATTTTACCTTTCCCAATTTCACCAAAGAAACAGATTTCGTTGCATCAGCAAAATCACGAATATTGGGGAAATTCAGTTGATTAGAGACCTTCCTTTTTAATTTTGCGAAGGAAGGTCTACCAGTCCGACTAATCTTCATGTTCCTCAGAAGGATCTCTGAGCTCTTTGGCGGGTTGACCGGAAGCGGTATACAAAGCGTAACCGGTGAGGCTAACGAGTGAACGGGATATAGAGATAGCGACCGAAGTTGCGGTTTCCATTGCCATGTAACCCAAAAGAAATATTAGTTTCCACTTTACTTGCTATGATAGTACACAAAGTCAGCAAATTTCAATCAATTGAGCAGGCTCTACGGCTACAAAAGTTGTTGGCGATACCCCCAAAGGTAAACCCAGAATCAGTTTCTTGGGAATGGTTTTGAAGCCGCTTAACTCAGAATACGGAAAGGTTGCCCCCGGCTGGGGAACTACTCCCTTGATGGGATTTTTCATGGCTTTATTCGCAGTATTCCCAGTAACTATTTCAGAAATTTATAACTCATCCGTTTTGTTGGAGGGTATTCCAATTAGTTGGTAGAACAGCCCTGAACCCCGCCAATGCAATAGCAACAGCTGGGGGTTCGCAAATGAATACTTCACCAGAAATTAGAAAGGGAGTTAAATCGCGCAAACTTTTCTTCAAATGTTTTTACGAGGCAGTAACAATAATATGGGTGTGTGATTCGTCGCAACTAATCTGGTTCAACAAATAACCAATCTTTTACCTAAACAGATTTTATTGCATTAGACTATTGGTATCTTGCCGGGTAGCAGTCGAGTTATTAGTACCCGAAACGCAAGAAGTTAATATTTAGTTACAAAGCTCAAACTATGATTAATTCGCATCAATTTACCACTTAAATTTCGTGACGAAGTTGTTATCTGATCCTGCCGACTCGGCACTGTATCGAAAAATTACCATACCAATGAAGTACGTTTCTATTGCGGTTGTTTACCAAAGTTTGTAAGTAGAGAGAGAGAAGAGCCGTGCGGGGTTCGGGGTGATGGGGGAGTTGTCGCCCGTTAGGTCCCCCTACCTAGCAAAAAAATTTCTCGAAGTATGGTAGAAATCTAAGGTTTCGTGGATGCTAGAAAGAAGTCAGATCAGAACGAGGTAACCTCTATTCATTTATCCCCCCCCCCCCAAGAAGAAAGAAGGGGGGGGGTAGATACGTCGATAAGATTAAGAGATTTCCCAAGACGCTAGTACTACCTGTTTCCGATCCAAAAGTAAAAGCTAACATGAGATCGAGGTGAAATGTATTTCCGACTTTTCCGAGGCTGGGTCGCTTCTTCCTCCATTAACGAGTAAAAGATGTCGAGGGTCTGCCGTGGTTTTCTACCCCCCACTCGAATAGCTACTAATGGAATGGGCGATGTTCAAACATCTTTGCCTAAGCTGTGTGAGAGAAAAGTCTCACGTACAGTTTACGAAGAGGGAGTTAGAAAAAAAAGGCTTACCTATCTCACTAAGGTATATGATTGGTTCGAGGAGCGCCTAGAAATTCAGGCAATTGCTGACGATATTACTAGCAAATACGTCCCTCCACATGTGAACATATTTCATTGCTTGGGGGGAATTACGCTGACTCGCTTCTTGGTTCAAGTAGCCACCGGTTTTGCTATGACCTTTTACCATCGCCCGACTGTTACAGAAGCTTTCTCTTCAGTTCAATATACAATGACTGAAGTTAATTTTGGTTGGCTGATTCGGTCTGTTCATCGGTGGTCAGCAAGTATGATGGTTTTAATGACGACTTTGCATGTATTTTGTGTTTACCTCACAGGGGGATTCAAGAAGCCTCGCGAATTGACTTGGGTTACTGGGGTTACTCTAGCTGTATCAACTGTCTCTTTCGGTGTAACTGGATATTCCCTACCCTGGGATCAAATCGGTTACTGGGCTGTTAAAATCGTAACCGGCGTACCCGAAGCTATTCCCCTGGTAGGATCTTCATTAGTAGAGTCATTACGAGGAAGTGCTAGTGTCGGCCAATCAACATTAACTCGTTTCTACAGTTTACACACTTCCGTCTTGCCGCTTCTTACTGCTGTTTCTATGCTGATGCATTTCCCAATGATCCGTAAACAAGGCATTCCGGGTCCTTCACGACTTATCCATAAATCGGGGGTGATAAATCTCCGTCGCCATATGAGTAAATGATCTCAAATCTCAGTTCTTTAGGAGGTTGCTGTTCTGTTGCCGCCGATACCTATCACTAAATCGAATGATAAGTTACTTAGCGGATTTAGTTAGTGTCTCGGACTACTGGGACGAAACAATTGAAGCATCAGAGGAAAAAAAATTGGATTATGGGAGTGTGTGACTTGTATCAAGACGTGTAGGCTATGCAGACGTCGAGTTGGATACTGCTGCAACCAAAGGTGTGTCTCCCTTCCGACCTTTCTTTGGCACTAAGATTCGAAACCTGGATATAAAGACATATCTTTCGAACTAAGAAAGTTGTTTGGAGAATTTTTCCCATGATCGAACCAAAAATTATGAAAGGCCTCGTAAAACCCTATATATCCAATTGGGATTGTGTGAAGCTTTTAAACATACGGTTTTTAAGACGATGCATACATCTCTTCCGCATCAGATGCTAATTGTTTGCAGGAGTAGCCGCTGGGGTAAGAAAACGATCCAAAGAGATATATAGCCGAAGTTGTAACAAGTTAAGATCCCATACGGGTCGTAGTTCGCAAGTATCTTGTATAAACTCGCAACGACGCGATACGTGTGTATGGGATACGAGATAATCCGCGAAGCTTTATTCCGTCATTGAGCTGATTCGGATGAGAAGCCATGTCGCGGAGTAACTTCTTCCCGTGCTCGTCCTTTCCTTATTCACCAACCTAACCGTTGCGGGATGAGATGATTCTCTATTTGCTCGAGCCGTATGAGGAGAAATTCTCACGTTCGATTCTCATGGGGGAGTGAGAAGTCCACCCCAATAACAAAAAAACCTGACCTGAACGATCCTGTTTCGAGGGCAAAATTAGCTAAAGGTATGGGACATAATTACTACGGGGAACCCGCTTGGCCCAACGATCTCTCATATATATCTCCCGTAGTAATCTTAGGAACCTTCGCGTGTACCGTGGGTTTGGCTGTTTTAGAACCATCAATGATTGGTGAACCAGCAAATCCGTTTGCAACTCCTTTGGAGATATTACCCGAGTGGTATTTCTTTCCCGTATTCCAAATACTTCGCACAGTGCCCAATAAACTATTAGGTGTTCTTTCAATGGCGTCAGTACCCGCAGGTTTGTTGACCGTTCCTTTCCCCGAAAATGTCAATAAATTTCAGAATCCGTTTCGGCGCCCAGTAGCCACAACAGTCCTCGCAATTGGCACCGTGGTCGCTATTCGGTCAGGTATTGGAGCAACTTTACCCATAGATGGATCTTCAACTTCGGGACTGTTTTAGTATTTCCCTATCTCCTACGTAACCTGAAAGATATTTAGATTTAGTCTAGGGAGCAGTCGCCAGCCCCCGGGCCGGGACAAGACTTCCCTAGACTTAGCCGTTTTTGATTCAAAAATATCAAATTCTTTAGATAATCGATTTGTATCTGTTTACGCCAAAGTAGTTGAGAGTCAAATTTTATCTTCCGAGTTTTGGTTGACTCATTTCTCCCTTTCTAAAACCTTTGCAAATAGAAGTGCAATACACAAGAGACAAAATCACTTTCTTAGAAAATGGGATAATTTGGCTTCTGCCGCTTGTTCCCACTACCTAAGATGCAACTCGCTTTTGGGTAATTCTATGGCAAAATGCTCCCACAAAGCTTTTGACACCTGATCTACAGATTTCTGTCCAAAACTTCTTATTTTTGATGAGTCTTCTCGGCTATAATTAAGCAAATCAGCGATTGTGTGTATTTTGGCCTTTTTGAGACAATTAAAGGCTCTGGCGGGTAGTTCTAGTTGGTCAATAAACGTATTTTTGGAAAGCTTTCCCTCTAGTTCATTCACATCATAAATTTGTGAAGATGATCTCGCCGAAGCGGAGGAACTTTCACCATCTCCGGAATAGAAATAAGAGACGTCTTCGCGCTTCACGTGCAAAAAGGGAGTTGATAAGTCTATTAGTTTTTTAGAAGCCTCGCTAATTGCCTCGTCCGGGGTCAGGCTACCATTAGTCCATATTTCAATAAATGATGTTTCTCGCGTCGCTCTACCACTTCCAAATAGATGTACGCTATAATTTACGTTTCGAACAGGCATAGATACGGCATCGACGGGAAATTCTCCATTTTCATATCCATTCGAATTTTCTATGCGGTATCCGCAATCTTTTTCAATTTTCGATGCAATATTTACAGATATTGGTTGGGTAATGGTAACTATATACTGCGAATCATCAATCGCTTTGACAGGGGGCGGCAGTGATGTATCACCCGCAGTTACTTCTTTGGGACCAGTTACAGATGAAACTGCTTCTTTAACATCATTAGAGTCGCTCCTAGGTGCAATTTCCTTTAGATTAACTGAAACATCATGTATTGTCTCTTAAATACCCGTTATTGTAGAATACTCGTGCAAAACTCCGTGAAACCTTGCACATGTTATGCTCGTCCCCTGAACCTCTTCTGATGAAGCTCTACGCATGGCAATTCCCACAGTACTAACTTGGCCCCTCTTGAAGGGAGATACGACGAAACGGCCATAATGAAGACGCCTACTTTCTGTCTTGGATTCAACGCATTTCCATTGAATTGCTTGGGTAGAGATCGGTGTTTCACACGTGAGCATAAAGAAATCCCCCTTTAGTTTTTATATAACTACCAGTTAGACACGTCTTTTTCGGGGGGGTCGGCACCCATTATATGGCATGGGGGTCACATCACGTACGAAACTGAGGATTATGCCGCTTCGGCGAATAGCCCGTAAAGCGGTGTCTCTTCCCGGACCGGGTCCACTCATCGTAATTTCTGCCTGCTTCATACCACGATCCATTGAAGCACGGATAGCGTTTTCCGCCGCAGCTTGGGCGGCAAATGGTGTACTTTTGCGTGTACCCTTGAATCCGCAGGCACCGGCCGAACACCGGGGAGCCACTTATCCCCGAACGTCCGTGACAGTAATAATGGTATTATTGAAACTTGCTTGGATATGAATAACCCCCTTTTGGACTCCGCGCTTCACCTTGCGTGAACGAATTTTTCTCGAATTACCTGACATAGTTGATTGATTACTCATATTCGGCGGCTGTTGTTAATTGCTACTTGGTTCCACGTATAAATATTTCGACTATCCCTGCCTCTGCTTATGCTTCGGATTGCAACAAATTACCATGATTCGTCCACGTCTACGAATCAATCGACACTTCTCACATATTTTGCGAATGGAGGCACGAATTTTCGTAGCTACAACCTTAAATTAGTTGGATAAATCTATTTTTGGATAAATCTATTTATAGATTTTAGATGCGTCCTCCTTTTTTCATCAAATTGAAAGGAAAATTTGAGCAAGCAGATAATTACTAGATAGCGGCACCAACAACAAAATCTATTGACTGCTATTTGCCTGCCTACTTCGAAGTCGGTAAATGGTACACCCTTTGGTAAGATCATAAGGACTTAATTCGGCTCTTACCCTATCTCCTGGTAATATTCTTATGTAATTCCGTCAGATCTTTCCCGATATGTGAGTCAAGACTTGGCATCCATTATCCAAACACGCTCAAGACATGGCATTGGGAAGCGATTCCGTAACTGTACCCTCCATGTCAATAAGATTCTGCTTCTTCATCATTCGAACTAAATAAACCTCCCGTAATTCATAGATTTCTTTAAGAGATTGCTAACTCAGCCGATATCGCTAATAGCTATTTGGAGACATAATCGTTTTGGAAACAACTGACTTTTCGCCGGAATAAATTTTTGAATCACCAAATGTGACACGAGATTTCCCCCCCAATTTTTTTGTGTCGAGCTTCCCGATCTGTAATAAGTCCATGAGATGTCGGTGAAGTTGCAATTCCCATACCACCCAATATTTTGGGAATTTCCCGATGATCGGAGTAAACTCTTAAGCCAGGCTTACTAATTCGTTTGATAACTGCAATGTAGGGGTCTTTCTTCTTACCAAGATACTTCAAGTTCACATCCGGAAACTCTTTCCCATTATCCCTGTGCCTCACAGCACTTTTTATGAAACCCTCTTCCGCTAAAATTTGTACGATGCGTGCAATCATTTTAGTGGCAGGTATTTTGATCATAGCTCTTTTTCTTGTATTAGCATTTCTTACGGCAGTAAGTGCGGTGGAGATGGCGTCGCTATTCGTGAAATATCAATCAGTAGTTGTTGTAATTATCAATACCAGAATGATTCCTAACCTCTTTTTTTCTTCCGTCTCCTCCAATTTGATTTCGTGTATTCGGGATATTTAGATACATTTGACAGATAAAATATTCAAGCCGAATTTTTTTATAAAAAAATTCGGCTTGAATATTTTATCTGTCAAACCGACGACGCTAAATCATATCACCATTGGTTTTTGCAACACCTCGGGAGCTAACGAGACTATTCTGGCAAAATTATAATCTCTCAATTCCCTAGCTACTGGACCGAAAATCCTAGTCCCTCTGGGATTTCCTTCCTGGTTGACAACGACGGCCGCATTGTCGTCGAATCCAACAATCATTCCATTACATCGTTTTATCCCTTTGCGAGTACAAGCTGCCACCGCCCTAACCACTTCCGATCTCTTTAGAGACATATTGGGTACTGCTTCTTTGACTACGGCTATTGTGACGTCACCCGTACCTGCGTATCTGCGGTTGCCTGTTCCCAACACTCGAATACACATTGATTTGCGGGCCCCGCTGTTGTCCGCCACATCTGAATAACTTTGAGTTTGAATCGTTTGGTAATCGGGAAGAATAATAGGTTTATTTGTAGTATATTCGGGTAAAGAGAGATATATTCCACCCAAAAAATTTGGGTAATAAGTGAATTACTGTTATCGTGATTAATCTAACCCAATTGGTAAGGTGTATTCGCTTTAATGACTATCGAGGTGACGCCTCAGCCTCAGATATGACATTCCCGTTGTCGTCATCACCATTTCGGGTCTAAGTCACTTGTCTTTTACCTACCTACTTGCTTATGACAAGTGTCACGATTCCGCAGTAGTTACTACTCGGGTAGACATGGGCATTTTGTGGGCAGCCATCGCCATAGCAGCTTTGGCTACATCTTCCGATACTCCACTCGATTCGTAAATTATTCGGCCTGGTTTAACTGCAGATACCCAGTATTCCGGAGATCCTTTTCCCGACCCCATACGTGTTTCCGCAGGTCTCACGGTGATGGGTTTGTCGGGAAAGATGCGTATCCATAGCTTCCCACCTCGACGAGCACAGCGCGTTATTGACCTTCTTCCCGCCTCTATTTGTCTAGCCGTAATCCAAGCAGGTTCGAGGGCCTGGAGAGCAAATTTTCCGAAGGAGATGGTGTTGCCACGACTAGATATTCCTCTCAATCTTCCTCTATGTTGCTTACGATATTTAGTTCGTCTGGGGTTACAGTCGATGTCGGCATAATTTACCAATCTCTGATGCAGAACCGGACACGAAAGTCGCCCCTCAACCGGCTCCTCATGAATTCGATACCACTTTTCATATTTCGCAAACTTACCAACTATTTCTACGTCGCTCTCTCCTTTTTCTATTCCGATTCTCATTTCATTTCATTTCCAAATAGCGGTTTAGATATTACTTGGCGCCAAATCCACGGGCGAGAATATGCTCGATCTTTTAATTTCTTTCTCCTTCGAGGTGTGGGCTTCTCTCGCCATCCCGTCCGCCGAATCTCGATATTAATTAATTGAATGAAGGAGATTCGGAAGTCCCTTCGTTGTTTCAGTCTCTTGGAGCAAACGTTTTGGTTCCCCCCAGCGACGGAGCTTTTCACTCTACCCCAATTTCGTCGAGTCAGCGTTCCCAGCATTAATTGACTCATAGCTCTACTTTAGATATTGACAATTTGGCAATTGCACTACATCACGCAGCTTTTTGGGGGTTGAGTGGTTAACCACACGATTTCGAGAAAAAAAAATTCAATTATTCCGATTTTTACTTCTCGAAATAGTCATAAATTGGTAATGTTTTCAGCTTCCCCATGAAAAAACTTTCCACGGATAGAAATTTCATTTGTGATGAGATAACCCCACTCCGTCTTCGGCATTCACTTATTCAGTACTCAAAAACAGGGGGCTCATTACTCAGTCAATTAGTTTTTCTTTTATGGATAAAGAGATGTTGCTTGGACGAGTCGCACACTAAGCGTAGCAAAGATCTTTTGGGGTTTAAAATGAAAAGTATTGAAACTGGGATAGGATGAAGCTGCCCTAGGTTGCATCAAAACTCATTGGATAGTTTTTCTCTCATTGGGTAGGGATCACCCAGTACCCCGAAATGTCCAAGTCTTTATGCCTAAAACCCCGTGAATCGTCTGAGCCGGGTGGTAGGAATAGCCTATACGGGCTTTAATTGTTTGTAGGGGGACCCTACCTTCCCTAGCCCATTCAACTCGAGCCATCTCACTACCATTGAGGCGTCCGGCTATTTGTATCTTAATACCTCTATCGCTAGTTCTTCCAACCAATTCAATAGCTTTTTTCATAGTTCGTCGAAAAGGAACTCTATTTCTTAGTTGTGAGGCAACATGCTCCGCCAATATCTTTGGCTCCCCATATGGTTGGGTGATACTACTTAGTATAACTCTGAGCTTCCGACTTTCGATCCCTGAGATGTTTTCGATACCGCTCTTCATCTGAGTAATCCCTAAACTTTGCTCTTCAATGAGTAAATCAGGAAATCCCGTATGTATATCAACCCGAATGAGATCTGTTTTCCGTTGGATTTCGATATGCCCAACTCCGCCATAGTTTGTGGCGTCCTTCACGTGTTTCGCAATATACTTCTCGACAGAGGCGCGTATTTGTCTATCCCCTTCAAGAAACTTCGGATAATCTTTTGCTTGCGCAAACCGATGAGGATAATGCTTCTAACTTACACCGAGTCGAAAACCGAGTGGATGAATCTTTCGTCCCGTATCTACTTTTCCTCAACTCAATATTAAATTATTTCTTACTTAGTTGTTCCTTCGCAGTTTTCTTTAACCTCCCAACACGTCCCAATTAATGGGCGTCTTTTATGTAGTCATCCTTCTATCTCCCCAGCAAAATTTGAGTTTGACTTAATGGTTACTTTACGAGTGGGTTTCTTTATCGGGTAACCTCGGCCCTGAGCTCGAGGACGGAATCTTTTTAAATACGCGGAATTCTCGACTCAGGCCTCACTAATGAACAAATCGGATTTATTCAATCCGAAATTGGTATTGGCGTTTGCCGCTGCGGGAAGAATCAATTGCGATATGAGGTAACATGTTTTATGAGGCATAAATTCGGGTAATACAAGTGCTTCTCCGTACGAACAACCCCGGATTCGATCGGTAATCCGTCGTATTTTGATAGCTGACGCGCGGATATTTTTTCCCAGAGCCCGCGCCCCAATTTCTGATTTCTTTTTGTTTTTCGTGAAGTATAATTTCCTAATTATCGACGGGATCCTTTATCATTTTTTGCATGTCCCCTAAAATTCCGGGTGGGTACAAATTCCCCCAGTTTATGACCCACCATGCGATCGGTTACGTAAATAGGTAGGTGCTCCCGCCCATTATGCACGGCAATGGTGTGGCCGATCGTGATAGGTACGACTGCAGAAGCGCGAGACCAAGTTACAACTAATTTTCTCTCTCTCCGTATGTTAAGGTTTTCAATCTCTCGTATCAAATGATTAGCTACAAAAGGACCTTTTTTCGATGAACGTGCCATGGCCGATTAGCCCCCTGCTTAATATTTCCATTTATCAGTAACCTCTGCGTCGACGAAGTATGAGGGGATTGCTATATTTCCCCCCCTTCCGACTCCTTTTTCCAAGCGCGACATGCCCCCAAGGGGTTGATGGCTTCTTCCTACCAATCGACGTCCTGCCTTCCCCCCCTCCGTGGGGATGATCCACAGGATTCGTAGCTGAACCTCTCACTTTAGGCCGTCTCCCTAACCAGCGCTTGGACCCAGCTTTCCCCAAGCCTTCATTGTTGATATCGATGTTTCCGACCCGTCCTACACTTGCCAAGCAATTCTGAGGTATTAAACGAATTTCGTTGGAAGGTAGTCTCAGTGTAGCCAATTGACCTTCCTTTGCAATTACTTTTGCTGCTGTGCCAGCTGCTCTAACTGATTATCCGCCTTTCCCAGATTTTAATTCTATATTATGTATAATGGTACCTAAAGGTATTTTGGCCGAGGTAGACCCCCCCCTCCTCTTACCCTTCCTTAAAGGGAAGGAAACGACTGGGGAAGACCCCTCCCCAAACTGTACAAGCTTCTTTCGAAGCATACAGCTTTCCGGATACGAAAGATGAGATTAGGTACTGTTGCTGGGTTTCGGCAGTACCAAATTGACGCCTACTGAAACATAAGCAAGTAATTTTTGGACCATCTTTCTTTACTGTATCCTTGGCTTTTTTGCCCGCACCTGGCTTCCTTACAAGAATCCAGTATTTCTTAAGAATTTAGCGGCAGAATTGGTGACTTCGATGATTCGCGTCGGCATTAGTCAATGTCCGGGATAACTTAGGAAACCTTTTCTTCCTGGCATTGACATATCTCCACCTCCATGCATCTATTCCATGTGTTATTCTGTGGCTTCGATGTTGCCTCTGACTGCCAAATCGAGTGTTTTGAATTCGCACTTTCCACACCCTCGATATGTGCATGAGACGCCCTTCGTCCGTCATTCCAATTTCGAGATTATTTATCTGTTTCCATATTATCTTACCTTTGCAAATTGATGTATCATTTAATTGCTCCAGACCTTAGCACGCGCTACTGTCCCTATTTGGTTACCCCAACCAGGTTTACTCCATATTACCCAATAAGTTCGAAGTAGTGCCAGGTTTCCGGGCCCAGCCTACAACCCGACCGATTAGTTTCGGAATACGCGAATCAAGTATTCAACACGCACTCAGAGGTAGGGCATTTCCAACTGAAATGGATGCGTCAGAACTAGACGTTGCGATATCTCCAACCCCTATTCCCCGTGGGTGCAAAATGTATCCCTTACCACCATCTGTGTAGTTGATTAAACAAGTGAAAGCATTGCGATTGGGGTCGTATTCGATACTGGCTACTCTTCCAGCAACACCCAACTTGTCTCGCCGAAAATCAACTTCACGACGTAAACGCTTGTGCCCACCCCCTCTATGTCTACTGGTGATGATTCCCGCATTGTTGCGACCATTTCCGGACATCCTATGGTAAGTCAATTGTTTATGGGGCTTGGATTCCGTTGTTTCCCCAAATCGCAGAATGGCCCGGTTCCGGGTGCCTGGAGTATACGCCTCATATAGTCATATAGCCATACTTATTCTTCCCTTTTATGTTTATGCGTAATCCTTTAATTTGGTAGAAAGTTAAAAGTTTTTCAAGTATTAGTTTACAAATAGTGGAATAGAGTAATTAGCTCGAAGTCTAGCAATCATTTTTTTTCTACTCGTAGAATTCAAACTCAATTTACTTCTTCTTTTTCTCTTATTCGCTACCCGACTACTATTGATGCCCCCCACCTTAACAGCAAAAAATCCTTCAATCCAACTTTTCATTTCAGTTTTAGTCAATTTCGAGTCTACATGAGAAGTATATTGGTTTTGCTGCAACAAACGAATAGACTTTTCGGTAATTAATTGGTTTTTCAATTTTTCCGTAGTATCCTTCTCACTTTGTCCGTTTTCCCCCAATTCTCTTTGTCTCTTTCGTAACTCCCGTATAGTCTACTAGTTTGGCTTTTGCCGCCGCCAACTTCGGATTTACGTGTCTTGCAGATAGGTTTCTCAGTTATCCGCCTCTTCTACCTTCCTCCACCTCCCCGACCTCCCTTTCTTATTTGCATCCAACAGGAGTTGAACCTGTGAATTCGCCAATTATGAGTTGGGTGCTTTGACCGTTCAGCCATGGATGCCAACCAATGGCACTTCGGCCACTTATCTGTAGTATTATAACACGGTTGGCAAAACCGTGTCAAAGCGAAAAAAGTCACAATTTGTCTCTCCCGCCGGGCGTGTGTGCCTACCAACCCAACAAGTTGTTTTAGTTGTTGAAAGGATTCCGTTGAAAAGTGAAGAAGGACAAACAAGCAATAAAAAATTCGAGACGAAACTGCTGGTGGGTAATCTAAACAAATGACGAGGGATTCTTCGAGAAGTTAACAATTAGTCCTCATATTGAATGATTATGAATTATTTAAGGAATAATGGGTTTGAAACATACACGAGGAAGGTTCTGGGAGCAATATCAGTAGTGAATCTCTTATGAACCAAGAGCCGTGTGAAGTGAGAATTTCATGCACGGTTCTGAATGAGCGGAAAGATCGAAAATCTTCTTTTCGACTCTGACTCTCCTACACCAGTCGTTGCTTTTTTCTCTGTTACCTCTAAAGTAGCAGCTCCAGCTTTATTTACGCGACTCTTCGGCCTAATTTTCCCACATCTACCTAATGAGTGGCATATCGTGGTAGGATTATTGGCCACTTCTAGCATGATATTAGGAAATCTAGTTGCCGTTACTCAAATAAGCATGAAACGTATGCTAGCTTATCCCTCTATAAGCCAAATTGGATATATTATGATTGGAGTACTTGCTGCAGACCCGGAGAACGGTTATGCAAGTATGACAACTTATACGTTTATTTATATATTCATGAATCTGGGAACTTTTGCTCGTATCACCCCATTTGGTTTACGAACCGGAACTGATAATATTAGGGATTACGCGGGATTATACATGAAGGATCCTGTTCTAACATTCTCTCCGGTTTTACGTTCACCATCCCTAGGGGGTATCCCTCCACCATCCGGTTTTTTCGGTAAACTCTATCTCCTTTGGCATGGATGGAAGGCTGGTTCGTACCCATCAGTTCTGGTAGCGCTCGTCACAAGTGTCATCTCTATCTACTATTATCTCAAAATAATTAAATTAATGTTCACTGGGAAGAATGGGAGGAGCGATGCATCCACAACTTATATACAAAATTCATTAGTTTCTCCATCAATTTCAATTTCAAAAAGTTCTATTGAAATAGCTATGATCATTCGTGCACTAGCATCAATCCTATCGGGTATATTAATAGATCCCATTATCGGGATCACACGGAATACTTTATTCTAGACTCACTTCAAATTGTGACGCGAACTTTTTTTTTCAAACGACTTTTATCAAATATCAAAAGCCGGTTCTGCTTCTGCTGTCCCAACTAGTCTGTCTCTACAACTTACGAAATAGTTATATCTTCCTCGGTAATTGATCCTGACATTCTCCTATCTAGCTTGTATCTGCCTTTTCGCACCCGGAATCACTTGCTAGGAAAATGATCACTCGTCTATTCCGGGGGAGATATAAGTATTTCCGCGCGATGCGCAGCTGGGGTTGGGCAGTGACAACCCATGCTGCTACATCCAAGTATTTAGGCGGAAGGAGAATGCCTCTCTTTCTTGTATCTTCATATGGTATTATTTGATTGATACCGAAAAAAAGATTTGCTTGCGAGATAGGCGTGGGCTTGTCAGGTCGTGAAAAAAAAGGTCTCTGTAGGAAGAGGGAATCAACCACCCCTTTAGGGATGATTGATTGCGGGCGAGAATAGATTCGAACCCTCGGCCATCGTCAGTATGAAGTGGAATCCTACCACTCCACGAAGAAGCAATGAGTAATGAAAAAGGTCCAGGGACCTCGTCTAAACCTGACCCGAGTGGAGTCTCCCAGTTAGTCAATTTGGTAAAAAAGAGATGAAAATTCGGTTCAGCAGTTGACAGGCATATAGATATACCCGTATAATTGGATTGGTGAACGTAACTCCACCGCGTTTCCCTGCTTCGAAGGAAGGGTAGGCATGCTAGACTCAAAATATAGTACCGCGTAGTACGGAGGTTCGAATCCTACGCGAGGCGTCCAGAGGTCTCGCATTTATGGAAAAAGTATCTCGACTTCTCGCTTCTCACCAGTGGAACTCAAAATTTTTACCTGGTCGATTTCCATGCCTGTCTCCCCGAGTGAAGTAGCACTGGAAATGTCTCTCCGACTCGACAGACGAGTGGGTCCTATTGCAGAGATACGTGAGGCAGCAAGTCCCACCTCCTCTCTTCCTCTCTCCGAACCAAGACTGGGACAGCAAATCCCAACATCCGAAAGGATTGGAGCGAGACCCGAAACTCAAGGAATAGTCTCACAGATACAGGAGAGAGAGAAAAGAGGAAGAAAAAAACAAAAGGAACGACTGAGATATGAACGTGATTCCTCTCAAAGATTCGAATGTAAATGAGATGGACCAAAAATCTTAGTAGTTGGTTGTTTGGTGTCTCATCAAACACATAGGGGATGGGACTCAAAATCCCATCCTTTCCCTGTTTCCAAAGGACTCCAAATCCTTTGAATGGGACTCAAAATAGGAGTGGGACTCGAAATCCCATTC